GGACCGGGGGAACCGGACACTCAAAGAGCTTCTTTATCCACGGCTCGGAGCCATTATAGCCAGAGGGCCTCCTTCTCTCAGGAATCGGGCTTACGTGTCTGTATCCTGGGCGGGTTCCGAACCCTCAAAAAGGTCTGCTGAGGCCACTACTCCTTCGCAACAACCAATGCCGGGCCGCCATTCCTACCTACAATGGGCTCTCTAGGATTCGGCGACTGATCCTTCGATAGGCTGGCAACATCGAAGAAAAACAGTGCCGGTAAGAAAGCGCTTCGCTTGGTTGGCTACTAGCAAGCAAGTGACGAAAGCGCTTCGCTTGGCTCTAGCAACGAAAGAATTACGCCGCTTAGTCATAAAGCCATGCATGGCGCTAAAAAATAACAAAAATAAGCGGGTTGAAAGACATTCAGCAGGTAATAAAGGTCTTTGTTGCTTTCTCTTAGCTTAGTAAGACAGGTAATCAAGGCAATGTACTAAGATGATATACTCTTAGTACAGGGAATGATAACATAGGTGTCACACACTCGTGCGTATAAGCAGTGATCCGCTTCGTTCCTAACGAAGCCATTACCTGTAACCAAATCATCGAACCTCCTATACCACTGGCGGGGAGACTGTTTAAAAGTCCATACAAGGATTTGTCCAATCGACAAACCTTGTTCTCTGATCCTGCTACGACCAGGGGGCTGCTCCATATAGATCTCCTCATACAGAAATCAGTTCAGGAAAGCTGTCTTAACGTCCGGTGAAGCTCTAAATCAAAAGAGTCGATTTTAGTTTCCGACTACTAAATAGTGCTCGTCTCGCGGCCTCAAGCTATAGACTCGAACAACTGATGAGGTCTTTGATTCAACAAAGTCGTCTCGTCTGTCTAGCTCGCTATTCTATTATTAGGGCTACACTCGTCTCGTTTCGTCGCGTATGTTTCTATGGGAGTTCATACACTCGTCTGTTGAGTCTCGAGTGTCTAGCTCGTTTCCGCTTTAGTCGACGTTCCGTTTAGTAGTCACAGCTCTATTGTGAGAGTCCCTTCGGGGTGGAGTCGAGCTCAGAACATAGACCAATCACTAGTGAGCGAAGCGGACTAGGGAGCAGAGCTAACTAGTGATTGGTAGATTAGTACGGGCTCTGAGCGAGTCGACGTTCAGCCCACAGGTTTTGTACAATCCTACGCTACTTCTGATTGATTAAATTATTCAAAACCCCGGTCCCTCACACCTAAACTGCTCCTCATTCTTCGAGACACGTTCCGTCTTTCTACACTACACTTGTCATACCAGGAGGAGGTGATGATCGGAGTCGACGTTCCGAAGGCTATACTTGACATAGAAGACTCCTTCCATAGACTGAACAAGGTTGTGGGAACTCATGTAGCGGTATAGTCGACGTTACGAAGACTCCACTTGACTGGATCCACCCGGTGTGGAGACCAGTTACAAAGGTGCAACAGGTCTTGCCGACAAGTCAAGTGGATCAAAGTAGAGTCTTCGACACTTGCCTACACTGCTCAAGTCGATAGATACGACGGAACGTGTCTTCACCGCTGATAGACTTCTCTTTACTGAGAGACTTCGATGAAATCCCGGGATTTTTGGCATAAGTGGTCACTTGACTTGCTATAGAAATAGAAATAGAAGGAACGTCGACTCCATCACGGGCAAGTGGGTAGAGACGAGTTACGTAGACTCCACGGAAAGCCTTCACAGGCAAGTGAGTAGTGATGTGGATTAGACTTAATTTCGTCAGCGAAGACTCGTTTCGTACACGAGTTTGTGGGGAAGAGTCCAGTTCCGTAGACTCGGCGGATGAGTCGAGTTTACTCAAGGAGTTACACCAGAAAAGCTCGTCAGTCTATAGCTACGAAACGGGATCTTGACTACAATGAGTAGCGCGAGACTTGATGTGGGGAACTCGTGGAGCTAGGCTCTACTAGTCCGCTTCAAGGAATAGAGTGACGTCGACGTTCCGTAAGAACTCACTGGTGGCTATTAGAAGGAACGTCGACTCTATCAAAGGCAAGTGGGTGTAAACGAGTTACGTAGACGACTTGGAGACTAGGATTGACGCTACATGACACGAGGCACCAAAAGCAAAGCAAGGAGTTTGACGAGTGAAATAGGTTTGAGTAGTACGATAGGTGGGGGTAGTACGATTGAATAGAGATCCCATGTACGATTAGATCTAGTCATCATATGTATGATTCAAAATAGTCAAAGGAAGTGACCTGTCCTGTTCTTTGACTGGATCGAATCGTACATCTGATGACTCGTTTCGCATTGGTGACTCGTTTCTTAGTAGCTCGTTTCGTTACGTTATGCACTGAACTCGCTAACTGGCTCTAGTTATTCACTGAACTCGCTCTCGTTCAACATCCACTCGTTCTTCACTCGCTAGGGAAAGAAAAGGGGGAGATGGTGGAAGAAGAAGAAGAAGATGGATCAGCAGTGGAAGTGGAAGGAGCTGCATCCTGAGCATCAGTGAGGAGTGTCTTCGTCTGATACTGCTTCTTCTTATGCCTCGAACACTAAGCATCTGAATGGGAAGTGGACTTATGATAGGGACACCACTTTTGATATTTCTGAGTGGTGCCAGGTGAACTACCAGTGGACTGTTGGGTTTTATGAGAAGAGGGGTTGGGCTGGGAGGGAGATTCAAAAGTGCTGGATTTAAGATTCTTGGAATTGTTCTGGGATTTAGAAGACTGGGTGGTGGACCCTTCTGAGATTTCTCAATAGCAATGGCCAGCTGTATAGCACGCTGAAGTGAAGAGTAATCAACAAGCTCCATCTTCTGCTGGATAGCATGGAAGAGAAAACCGACGTACTTACTTCAAAAAGTAAGAAACTTGCCTTGTCTTGAATCCTAAATTTGACTTGAAGTCTCATGAACTCATCCGTATATTGCTGAACGGACTGTAGATATTGTTGCCTCAAAAACAGCCATTGCTTAAGTTAAGCAAGGCCTCCTGATGTCCCATCCCAAAGGGTAAAACTTCTTCTGTAAGGCCAGCAATCCTCCCAAGTCTTGAAGGGTAAAGTATCTTCTGTAAGGCCTCCTCGTCCATAAGTGGCCTCAAACCAATCAATAACAGTCTCTCCCATATAGACCTGAGCGACGCTCACACGCTCGAACACAGACCATGGCTGGCAGCGTCAGACTCCAACGCTCCACCATTACAGAAGGGTCCATCCTTCCATCAAAAACAGGGTACTCTTGTATCAGGATTCGGGGATGGATGAGAAGGACCAGCAGAGGTGGAGGTTGGCCACCGGGGGAACCGCGCACGAGATTAGAGTAGAGGTGACGTGGTTGAGTATTCAGCTTGTCCATCATGGCAGTCATCTGCTGTAACAACATCAATCACACTCATGAATTGCTGATTCTGGGCCTGTTGTTGCTGATTTTGGCGAAGCAACTCAGCCATAAGAGCAGTAGTGTCGCCCATGGTGCGAATAGAATCATCATATGGATCAGTATGCACATGGGGAGCAGCAGTAGAGGAGGAAGGAGCCTGTCCACCTGGTGTTTGTGAAGGTGACTGGTTATCTGTAGGCAGGGTGTTGGACTTCTTTGGGGCCATCTGCTTTTAGTAAAACAGCGGGAAAGGTTGGGTAGGAGTGCGGAGTGAAGCCGGCTAGGTGGGTTGTAAACCAGGCTTAGAACCCGCTCATAGACCAACAAAATAGTTGGACCAGCCAGGAAAGGAGGTGCTGGAAATGGGTGTAAGTGGTGGCTGCGAGTTAAAGAGTCAGCAAAAAAAAAAAAGCCTAGCTGCAAATGCAAAACACACTCATACGACCGAATCCACTTAGTTCATAGAGTATATGAAGAACCACGTCCAGAAAAAGCACTATAATGCAGAACATCACCTTCAAAATAGACCTCCGGTATGCTGTCCAATCAGATACAAAGAAGTAGCCCTAGGGTATTTGGAGAGGCGTATGAGATGGAATAGACCCTTCTCAACGAAAAGTACGCTTGCTGGAAATTCCGGCCAAAACGCCTCTGGTCTAGCCGCCCTCTTGCCTGGAGCTTTCACCTAGGGTTTTGAACCCGTTGGCTAGGGTGCATAAGAAGAGCCTTGAAATGCTTGTTTAGAATTGGTATAGCTTGCTCCAAACCAGTTACAGAATTCAATCTCGTAGGTGAACTCCAAATGGAAAAGCTGCATGTAACTGTGCAACAAGAGGTTGACTCTGTAACTTCTGTGGTGGGTCAAGTGTAGGGGGACCTCACCAACCTGCATCTACAATTTCAGGTCTGGACCTGATCTCTCCTGAGAGATAGATCGATTCTTCAATCTGCAAAATGGTTTTCCAAGCAAAAACCTGCCGCCGAGGAAGAAATCGAGGGGAGGGGGTTGACTGTACTCCTTGCTGGAAACACGTTCCTAGAGAGCCCCTGTTGAGATTCTCCCTTTTTTCCACGAGGGAGTGTGAAATGCTGGAAGATCAAAACCAGAGCCTTGCTGGAAGGAGAAATCAGCCACGTAGATGCAAGTACCGACGTGCCTACGATCAACAATATGCAAGAGAAAGAGGCTGCTAAAAACCAAAGGAGAAAGAGCACACAGCCAAGATAGGAGCCGCCCCCAACTTTATTACTTTAAATAATAATGAAAGAGCTCATGCCCTAGTTTAAAGATTACAAGTTAGGGTGAGATCTCTCCAGAGTGAATCTAAACCGTTGGATTCAAACAAGTTGATCTAAGGGCTATTATCAGTTAGGGGGCATAGGGCCAGCCTATTCCTATTTATGAGATTTAGTTGAGTGACTAACTTAACTAATCACTAAAGTGTGACACCTAAGGTGTGACACTTAGTTTACACTTTTTGACACCTTAACTAACTTAACTATTTGACATCGTGGCCTTGACTAATGAGCCACTTATTACAGAAGCAAAAGAATATCCTACGATGGGTGGATGCCTTTTAACCCTGACCACTTATGGCAACCGGAGTATTTCAGACAACTCGGGAAAAAAATCGGGCCAACAATATCAGAGGCGACTGCGGCAAACCTTTCTTGTGCCAGAATTTGTGTGGAACTTTATATCCAGGCCTGCGAAAATAAACTTGCAGCTTCCCTCCGGCGAAAATGGAGACGTAATGCAGCATACGCAGGCTCTCGACTATGAACAGCTGCCCTTTCAATGCAATCGCTGCCGCGAGGTCATTTTGGAAGGAAGAACTGTCCTAAACAGAATAAAAATAAATCGGGAAACACACAACAGCCGGATATCGGTGAGCCAGAGCAGGTCGTGGCTATGGAAGAATAAGGGTGGAAAATCGGAACAGCAATCACCACAAAGATAATCGGTAATGGAGAACTTGAATCGGAGGATGTCATGCCTGAGTGTCGAAGACCCAACCACTGAGAAGGCCGGTGGACCATAAGATAGAGCTGGAACCGGGGGCTAAGCCTCCAGCCTTTGCACCTGAAAATGGCTCCCCCTGAACTATCGGAGCTAAGGAAGCAACTCAAGGAGCTGATCGATGCCGGCTATATCAGACCCTCGAAGGCACGCACCGTTCGGGGCACCGGTGCTGCTCCAGAATAAGCATGAAGCAAGCCTCCGTCTATGTATCGACTATCGGGCCCATAACAACACTCAAAAGAAAAAAGAGCCCGTGCCACTCATCGCGGACTTGTTTGATCAATTAGGTGCGGGAAGGTATTTCACCAAGTTGGACTTGCGATCGGGGGGGAAGGGGCAGCTAGTCGTTGATCGCCTATCATTGAGCCCGAGAGGGAAGGTTGACTATGATTGAGCAGCCCAGGCACAAATTTTTATATCCCCGGGGCACGGAAATGGATAGAAAGCATACTTTCTCACTGACTCTCTTACTGACTCGTAGTCCTGCTTACCCGCCAGGTTGAATCCATCTATAGAATCGTCATGCGCAGAGGTAGATCTGCCCAACCCTACTTCCCCTGCCCCTGCTTTTTCATTCTCCCATGACCCGCCTACTGAGCGATAAGGAATGCTCGATCGAAACCGGCGATGGATGCGGTTTTTGGAGGAATGGCTAAACCGACCAACCATAAGAGGCGGGTGCATCAAAGCTAGGGATCGTGTGGCCTATTTCTTCCACTGCTAGGTGGGGTGATCGATCCAGAAAAGGTAGGGATAGAGCAGTGTCCATCTATCGGTAATCGAGGATCGAACATCAGCGGCTGAGGGGATTGATCCATCCATCGGTCGAGGGAGGACTGACATCAAATCTGAGACGGGGTGGGGAAGACTTGCGGCAAGGGATGCATAAGGGCCGGGAAGGAGGGGATAGCTAAAATTGGAGGAGCATCCGAGATTAGTCCAACACTACTTATGGGTAAGGGGTACCGGCTAAACCGTGATATGCCAGTCGAGAATCCCTTCCTTTATCGGATAACAAGCATAGTGTTGTTGTTGCCCATTCCCCTCCCCTAGACAAGGTGCTTCTTTCAAACAAAGTGTTGCTCCGCTTTCCTTTACTCACGAATAAAGGGGAATATCATTTCTTACCACCGGTCGATCGAGTGCCCAAAGCTATTGCTCGAGCACCCACCACATGATAGCATTCGCTCAGCAGAGGAAAGAGCTCTGCTGACGCTCCCTCCCGCCCTCCTTCACCCACTTCTCCATGTCCGATTGGACGTACCACTGCTAAAACCTCTTCTCAGAGGTCCTCTCTCAATCCCCTGCGCTCGACCTACACCACTCCACAGCTTACTTTTCAATAAGTGGGTACTGACCCAAAAAGTGAGAGTAGTGGATGGAGAGCTCAATTCTTAAAAAATGGAATTCTAGATAGTTGTTCAGATCTTGACTTGGCTGGTGGCATGGCTCTGCTGGTCTGCAATAAAAATTTAAAGGTTTCGACATGCATACTTCTTTTCTTTATTTCTCGAGATCAGGCGATTCGGGAAAGCAAAGGCTTTCCATTCATGAACCGCCGGAACAAACCGAGAGCGGGGAGCAAAAAAAGAACTAATTCAATCCCCTCTCCGTCAATTCATTCACTCCGGGTGGGAATAAGAAGTATTTGAATTGAGAAATCAATGTTTTGGCCTCCCCCCTATATTGGTAGGTTACCAGAGGTCCTCCATCCCCGGGTAGTTCTGTCGTTCCCACTCGATCGGATCAGCAACCGGGAATTCCATAAGGAGAAGAAATAAAATAGGTGAGGGATTCCTTGCTTTATCAGTAGCAGCGGAGGGGGGGAAATCCTCGTTTTAAAACCCTTCCCCTTCCAGTGACTAAAGTCCCTACTTAATCAAAAGCAGGATCTGAAAAGGTGGATTCTTCATCCGTAACATTATACTATTCTTCTCTTTAATCCCCATCCGGTTTCTCCGGGGCCTTATATAATTCCGAGGGGCTCGGCCTAACAGCTATATCGTACCCTCGGAGGAAAAGAAGGTGGGGTTCCAGCACTCGTAGTTGAATCTGGTTTATCTAGTCTTCCCTTCCCTCCCCCAACATCTGAAGTGGTCGAGTGGCTGGACCTGCAGGGGAAGAAAGAATTCGGCGTATGAGAAGCAGGGGGAGAGGTTATGCTTCCCCCAGATAGTAGGTCGAATCGAAGGGGATCAAACACAACTGATCGAGACTGACTTGGCTGGACTGGCCGGGAGAGGAGAGGGTCTTTCTTCGGCAGGTGATTCACTATTTGGGACAGGTTATTCAATATCTGGACCGTTAGAGGCATTCAATACTCCGATAGATGGGGAAGGCAAGCCAGTCCCAGTCGTTGGTCAACAGTCCCAGTTTCCTATTTTCTGTCTGGGTAAATAGTCATTTTGATTGGGTAAATAGTAATAGGTTTGAGACCTCGCCTATAGGTTTTTTTATCCCCGGCGCACAGAAAGAACCGAAAGGATTTGAAACCCGGGAAGACACAGGTTCTCACGTTTATTCACCCAGGTGGGAAATAGGGAGCTCTTTGGAGATGGGAATACCAGACCAGGCACAAAGCGGCAAAGGGGGACTAAGTCTTTCTGGGCGGCGATGACGCGATGTACAGGCACGCTGGAAGTATTTGTCGTAGGACCGTGCTCGTTCTGTTGTGCAAAGGGAGGATTCTGGCAGCATTGTCGTAGGACCGTGCTCGTTCTGTTGTCCGCTGTACTAGTGCTCGGAGTATCCAGTGGCTCTAGGACTTCTCCTAACTTCCGCCTTTCACCTTCAGTAGGGAGGAAGAAGACTCAAACGCTTTCCTTTAGCAAGGGGGGAAACGGGCTCCTTCAGCAAGGAAGATAAAGTTCTTGTTCCTGACGCTTTGAAGAGCGAATGAAGGAAGGAGCGAGACGAGAATCGATGAAGTGAATCTCTCGCTCGACTCAGATAATGATGAAGCTCGAGCTCATCTCTTGCCAAGCTAGCTCCGATGCTACTGCTCTGCTCAGCTCAGCTCTGATACTTCAAGAACAGTACTTGATTTAGGAACTGAACTTCTACTTGATTTATTCACTGGCCTTCCTTGCTGGTTGGCCTTGCTTGCTTGGCTGCTTTCTCCGGTGCCAGCTCTTAAACCGGAGGTATCTGTACCGGCTTGCTCGCCTTCCTGCCTTCCTTCCGTGGCTTCCTGACCTCGTAGCTGAATAGCGTTAGTTTTTAGTTTTGAATAGGCCCAAGACGGATATGGCAAAGTTCACCTAGGAATTGGAGAGCGAGAGGAGCTTCTGTTTGAGCGGCAGCGAGAGGCCAGTGAGCTGAGCTGAGCGATAGATTCACTTCATCGATATCATGAGCGAGACCCACATCCTTAGTTTTTAATCGTAGCTCAACGCGCACTTCGACTTGGACCTGTGATGCCTCTTTCCTTGAGCGACTACTTTTTGCTCCTTTAGTCGCTTCGACTTGGTCTTCGCTTCGCTCCTTGTTGTCCAGTCGCTCGTCCCTTTATTCCCCTTTCATGCTCTCAACCAGCCACAAGTCCTTCCTCTCGTTCTTAAGCTTAGGGACCAAATCGATTTATCAGCTCGACTTCCTTCCTCGATCCTTCTACCTGTGTGAAGTAAGTGACTCCGCATGAACTTGGAAAGGCGGAGCTAGCGGAGATGTAGCGTAGGGATGCGGGAGTTGAGGGCAAGATGCGAGATAGAAATAGAAATAGAAATGCGAGATGAGGAAGCGAGAGGAGAAATCATTAATTCAGCGAGGCATCTTGGGCATCCTGGCGGCTAAGTCGGAACAGTGGCAAATCCCGCAGGGAGGCCTCACCCGAGGCCGATTCCAGTGGATCACTATAGAAGATTCTAGAAGCAAGCTGAAAAACGGAAGGGCGCGCTAGCGCACTCCGGCTTTGAAGCCTCCGTTTGCTGGGGCAAACAAGCACCTACTCCTATAATGCGAAGAAAACTCCAGTGCGCGCTAGCGCACTCCGGCTTTCGAGCCAGATGGCTCTCAGCCTTCGTTTGCAGCTTGAAAGCCGTAGTTTGCTGGGACGGGACAACTTATGCAGATACAACTTGACCAACTCTTTCTTTTGCTCAAGCAAGGCACTTCCCCTCATTCCGCGAAGCACAAGAATTCACAATTTACATTCTCAGTCATGGAATGGACCAATGAAGATTTTCTAGGTCGTATAGGGTGCGCGCACGATATAACTTATGGGTTCTACTCCCTATACCAAATTCTCTCTTTAGGCTCCGGATCTCAAGGTTGAATGGGTATCTCTTCGGACGCCTCTTCTACCTAATAGAACGTGCCTATCACCTTCCCGGGGCACGGGGAACATAGACGGAGGCATATGTGGACAGATACATACTCAGTAAATTGAGTTGCCTAAGCGAAGTAGTTGTTGATCCCTTAGAGGCAAGGGCGAATCGAGACCGGGAGCCACTAATAGCATAGTCTGAACACATAGTCTAAGCAGCAACAGTTGAAGCTATTGATCCACCACGCCGGGGTTGATCAAACAAAAGCTTCGGTAGCAAGGGGTAGGAGCATAGAGAGCGGAGGAAGCTACTACCGTAGCAGTAAAAATGAGGAACCGAACCGAAAAGCCCGAAAAAGATTTACCAGCATCAGTGAAAGTATTCTATCTTCTTGCTAGAGATGAGGATCTCGAGCCTGCGAGTGGAAAGAACGAGCCCTAATAGAACGAGTCATAAACCCTCCAGGAAGACCACTGACTCTGTCGTTAACTCGTCGGATGCGGGGTTCGCAAGGGTTACTTAGCGAGGTGTTGGATAAGCTGGATAAACGGATGAAACTGCTCGCCTTGTTTCCGGTTTCTAGATGATGCTACCTAGCTCTCCAGGTCCCGTTTCCTATTCGCCCCTATCCCCATATCTGCTTTTGGTTCCGTCATTGGTGGATCAATGGATGGATTCGTAACCACGTGAAGGTAAGCTGGATTCGGAACTACTAGCACTGAAGCTGTGAGGTCAACTGAATAATCAACTGGGAATCCCGAAACAAATATGCTGACGAGGTGTGCTGGCTCTTTAATAGGCGATTATGTTGCTCACATGCCCCATCGCAAGCTCAAAAGCAGAGATGAGTTCGGTCGAAACGCTCCGAGGAGAAAGTATAGGTGGACGTTTTGCACGAATGGAAAGGGGGACATCATTCATTGGGGTTGGGGGAAGCAAGGCGAACTGCATAGTACCCCATAGATAGATATGTGGTGATTAATCAACATTGAGATCGGATTCCTGGAATGAGTAGTGGGGAATGACTTAGAAGCTCGTGTATGGAAAACTATTACCAAAAGCTGAAGAACTAGCATCAGATACATTAGGGGATTTCCAATCCACTCCGGATTTCAGACTGAAATGTGAACTGATGGTTTTGATGCCCCTATCCCTACTGATGAATCTGCTTATGCTCGTAAACTGCTGCTCGTCCAGATGCTTCCTATGTCATTGATGTCGGTGGATCCAGGTCGTCAACGTACTTTCGAACAGGCGCTTCCTTCATCTCCATCTCGATCAATATCTACATCTGGATGTGCTGCTATTTCAACAAGGTAAATTGCTGATTCAACCCGGGCTGCTAGCGGGTGAGGATACTGGATCAAGTTTTCAATCTTTCAGGTACTATCCCCTGCCTTCGTCGGTGAAATCACTTGGCAAACGCCTCTATCCTCTATGGACGATACGAACGCCGACATTAATCAGGTTGGAGATGGTAAGGCACACTTCCAGCTGCTTAATTTGCAGCGGAGAAAATTGTTCTGTTTGAAACGAACAATGCGTGGATCGATCAATTTCGTACAAGCATTGTATAGATACGGATATGCACATTTCTCCCGCGCGCGTGTCGAGACCCGCAAAAACATGGCGTTATAGAGGATAAAACCTCTATTCCATTTACCGTAAAAATTTAAATTTTGAATATGTAAGAATCTTAGACTTTATAAGGTTTTGAAAGGATATTCTACTCTCCCAGTCTATCGGTATAGAAATATTTTGATCAAGGTCAAATACTAGCTTCGGATCTGTAGTTGCGAGAGATCCCGGCCTTTGTAATAGCTTTGTTATTGATGTAAATAGCCCCTGGTATCAACTTAAGCTAAGGAATTGGGTCAACTAGTTCAAGGTTATTAAATATCTAGGCCCGAAGGTCTAGGTAAGCTATAGAAACTACTCATTCGATTCTAGCTTGTGGCTTCGCATATCGATCCCTACTATCACAATTACCAGTAGCAACTAGGTCTTGCTCTATCCCCTTAGGTTGGAGTGTAGGTGTATTCATATTACTACATGACTCAAATTTCCTTAATGAGTTACTCTATGTGCATAAAATTAGGTAGGTGCTCCTCATGTTCACCGTAGTCACATCATACAGGTCAATGGGCGGCTTTCAAGCATTCAATCCCAATAAAGATATGTATAGTACAGATTCTTTCTTCTTACCCATGTGTAGGGTCAAAGCACATAGCCATACAGCTAGGTAGTGCTGGAACCCACACAGATGTCTGCAATTTCGGTGGAGTAGGGGAGAGAGACCACAGACCCTTTTAATGCACCAATGTGAATGCTCCAGACACCTAATGGAGATTGAGTAGGGCATCAAGGAGATGATTCGCACCATGCATGGATAGTGGAAGAGTGAAGAAGCAGGGGTGTAACCCAAATTCAGTGAGGTGAAGAACGGAGAGCAGTGGTGGGGAGTGAAGCCCCAGTACAGATAGCAATAAAAGGCCCTAGGTAGGAATGGACAAAATGAGATCCTAATAAGTAGAGCGAGCGAGGTAGAGAGCTCAAAATAAAGATCCGAAGTGAATCATTGAATGGCCATTTCAACATCCCCTCTTTTCTATAGTCTTCATAAAAGAGAACTGCTACAAGTAGAGTGTATTTCTAAGTGAATCCAATGTCTCTCCATTACTATTTATTGAATTCCCCCCTTCCGAATCCATTAATGGTTGAGGGACCACCGACGAGGCCTTCCAATGAGAGCCTCTTCCTCTTCTTTAATGGATGGGAACACTTTTTTTGAAAAGGATGGCTTGAGGACCTCCTCCGACTGCCTTGAGAAATTCAATCTTTATTGGCTCCTTTTTTTTTTTTCTTAGACAGTGCAAAAAGAGATTCAAAGAAGGTCTCATATAACCTAATCCAGCAGCACCAGCAGCACCTCCTGCCCCAAGAGATGAACCAATTCCAGTTCCTATTGATCCTAAATAGAAGGGACCCAGTCAAGTCAGCAGTTGGAGCTCCACCTTTGGAATCAGCGGATAAAGAATTAGGAGTGTGTGATACTGCATTCAATGAGGAGTTCATGAAATCTCCGTATGCCTTATCCCGACGTGATAGCCTGGCCTATCAAACCCTTCATTCCTAACCCTGCTATGGAATGACTCGATTCTGCCACTGAGGCACCAACCTCGTAAAGATCCGGTTGAAGCAGTTCGAGAGCCCTAGCCTATTCCAATTCCATATCCAAGAGCATACCGGTTGGAATTCGAGTCGTAGATCCGGGGTCCGGATCCGAAACGACCATCAATGGCTGTTTCAGCGGTAAAGGCCAGCCATAGAGGTAGGGGCGGAGACATAGGTATAGCCGGGCGAGGCGGGGGCAGAAGAAGCCGGCCGGGGAAGCACGGGCATCACGGCCGACATCACCACCGGTATTCGAGTCGACATCTTCACCGATTTGAGCATATCGGGTTGACCCAGAAGCAGCAACAGCTATTACGCGCATGGACCTTCGCTACGACCGGACAGCAAGCGTGGGACCGGACAACCAACATTTAGGTCGATCAGTGGATAATATATGGGCCCAGGGAGAGATAGCTAAAAGGAGGGACCAGGGGCGGGCGTATGAGCAAGCAGCATTATGGCTAGCAAAGGCATCCGAACTAGGAGCAGGGATGAGAGAGGCCAGAGCACAGCCAGTGGCAGAGATAAATGCAGAGCCGGAACAAGTAGCTTCTTCACCTGTAGCAAGGCCGGAGCATAGGTAGGTTCGGGGGTCGCGGATTGAGTAATCAGAGTAGTTAGCAGTGTTTATTCCGGACCAAGGAGTAGGCATTCAAACTACGGTCCCCTGATAGTTCGCACCTTGGGCCACAGGTTGTGATTGGACTCCCGTAAAAGCGCACCCGGGAATTATAACCCAATACCCGAACGGGGGCATAGTCAAGTGCAGTCGAAGAACAATAACGCCGGAACCATCGTCATTGAGAAGCGGTCCAATGCATTGCCATTATGTTTACCATTGGACACTGGAATGCGCGTCGATCACGAAAGGGGCATTTGTCTCCGCCGTGCGTTGCCCTTTTTGACAGAGAGGCTCGCACTAGAATGGACTCCCCCCTTCCCTATTGATCATACAACAAATGAACGTGGTTAGGAATCGTTAATGGCAAGCAATGGATTTGCTTTACCTGATCTTCTCTGCCCCTGTATTCTTTATAGGGGACAACGAGCGGTTACAAAATGTTTTCACTGGTAGTTCACAGCGGCGACTCGAACTACGTATCCAACCCGCATCTGCTCATGGCTCATGGTCGGTTATGGCATGGTCGATTAGTGAGCATCACATCTCGGTCAATCAATCGGTCCGCTGATCCATCATTCTCTATCGTGCGTGATCACTCACAGCAGCAATCCTTTCTTGTTGAAGTGAAGGAAATCCTACGTGATGCCGGTGCATGAACCCCCCTTCGCCCCTTGATGAGTAAGCTCCGTAAGCCAGCTCTTCGTTGGTTGGCCCGCCCCCCTGGTAAATGTCAGGTGCCCCCCTCCTCCCGAAAGAAAGAATTCCGTCCCCTTACTCGTAAAGGCCGTGGATGGATAGAGGAACAAGTACGGTAGGCACCAAGAGTTTACCAACCTCAGTGACCGGCTCCTATGAGTTCCCACCCTGGGGTTGGGGTTAGGCTGCTGCGCCATGCAGGCCCCGCGGGCTGCCTCAGCCCGACCCCGGGAACTCAGTAGGCTCGCTGCTAACAGAGACTAGGAACAACTATGCTGCCCCCACCTGCTAACAGCACCATACACACGCGGCTGATGTACGTATGCGGCCCTCGCGTCGATCTTACCTCCGCTGCCTGCCCGTGCGCGGGTCGACTCACAAGAAATGCAGCTAGCTCGCCAACCAACTGTTCATGTTTGAGCTTGTTGGCTTGCTTCATTGTTATTTATACACTACCTGAATTGACTTACTTGGTAGCCTACGTTAGTATCCGGATGGATGGATAGAGACTGATCCCTTTCTACATACATAGCCCCCACCCCCCAGATACATACATACTTTTCCTCCTTTCTTCCATAAAGCGGACTTCCCTTCCCGGAGATCAACTCCTTTCTTTCCTCATCATTCAACATTGAACTGATGATCCGAAGGGGCGCTTGTTCTGCTGGGCGGCTAAAGGAAGGCAATCACGACGAGGCCGGGGGCCGGGGAGAAAAAAAAACGACTCCCATTTTAAAAATGGAACTAATACCCTCAGGTCATCCTTTCCTGAATCTTAGCTCTTCTCTTTCTACTATCACTTTCCAAACCGGGCCGGAAGATTCAAACCTACACGTCTCCGGGTCGTACGCCTGGAACAAGAAGGTTCGTCGTACAATTTCGGCGATTCAAAAAATCAAGGAGTATATCCCTCTCCCTTAGTGTCTTTCCACTTCCGTCGTTCAGGAACAAACACAACAAACACTTCGCCTAATTCTTTTGAGTCCCGGCCCGGTTTTTCCCCACTAACCAATTACGTTACGACCACTGAACAAACTTGGTTGACGAACATGGTTTATGCGCCGCTAATGTAGCGGCTTGTCGAGCATTTGATAAACTCACACCATCCATTTCAAATGGGATTTGTCCCGTGGACACACGAGCAATCCAACCCGTAGGATTTCCTTTTCCTCTTCCCATTCTCACTTCTGTAGGTTTCCCGGTAATAGGGAGATCTGCGAGAACTCTTACCCATATCTTACCATTTCTTCGGAATTGTCCGCTCATAGCACGATGGAATTGTCCGATTGTAGCCCGACGCGCTGCTTCAATGGCTCGATATGAAAGACGACCAGCTCTACAACTTTTGGTGCCATATCTTCCAAAACCAAGTTGTGTACCGTCCGGTTCGCGACCCCTACTACATCTGCCTTTACGATATTTACTATATTTCGTACGTTTCGGATATAGCACGTCCCTTATTTTTTTTACTATATGAGATCCGCACTTTGACACCTGAGATTCCGTAACGAGTAGATACTTCCGCAGGAGCATAATCGATTTTCTGGTTAAATACATTACGAGATGTTTTTCCATACTTTCCGCATTCAGTTCTAGCTATTTCTGCACCTTCTGATCGACCTGAACAACAAATACGGATCCCCTCCACCCCTTTTGGCATTACTAATTGAATATCCTTCACTATTTTACTAAAAATGGAACGAAATGATCTTGTTTTGTTCCTCGGTTGAAAAGATATGTCTTGAGCAATCGGAGAAGCACTTTGATAAAAAGATTTGATCTTGACCGACTCAATTAAGGTATTAGTGTTTGTTCTATTAGACAACAAAGATCGAATTTTTTGCACGTCGTTCAAATAAGAGTTGTACCCGTACGGAATTCTTCTGTTTCTCAGTATGATCTCTATCATCATCTCTATTCCCTTTATCAATTCTCCTATCCCACCTAGGTCTATGAATTTATCTATCAATTCCATTACCTTCTCCTTACCCATGAGGTTCCAACATTTGATCCTTAATTGACCTAGGAGTTGTTCCCGGGCATGCTCAAGAAATAGGTTATTATACACCCCAACCCCATCCCTTGGAAAGAAAAAGGTAGCACCGAAGAAAGGAAAGAGCGAGATGGTGGTTTTTGTTGTTCCCGCGAAGCGAAGATCATTCGCTTGGCGAATGAAGTGGGTCAACCTCTTTTTGGCTTCGGCCAAACACTTTTTCTCGCTGGTCGAGCTTTCTACAAAAAAACCGATGCGAGAGCGTATTCTCTTATCTAAGCTTCCTCCCTGTTCATTCGCTCTCCCCATCGTAGATGGTTCAGCCACGCCCGGTGCCACGAAATGATTGAGAACTACGACGGGGTCGAAATTTATTTTTTTCTTTGTATTCAATAAGTATTGCATGACCGAATAATTCAAGGAGGGGCGCACAGCAGGGAGGGTCCTTTTAAGTAGATGACTCGTCGGGCCGTCGGAGCGGGACTTCTTTGGGAAAAAGAACTTGAATAACTTCGTTTTTCTGAAGGAGTCGTCATTTTCTATCAGGAACGCTATGTCATTTACAACCCCGGCGTATTTCGGATGCTTGAAGGCCCCGCTGACCCGAAGTGATTTAGAAGGATTCTTCTTTCTCGATGGTGATCGGTCATGGTATCCATAGCATTGCTTCTTTTTCGGCCAAATCCTGATTTCGTTTTGCTTCTCCCGGTCGTCGAGCCTGATCGACTCGACTCTTTTCCCTGCCCCCCGGCCTCTCACTTCGTTTCGTTCTTCCTCTGTACCGTCGCTTGAATGAAGACACCCGATCGGCCCGACTTTCCCAAATGCCCACCACCGGCCCTTCTCCTTTCCGGGTCTTGATTTGTCGCGTCGTTTCAGTCGTCGTGGTCGACGGGGAAGAAAGAAATGAATGAATGTCCTTTTGGGAAAATGTAGAATAATACACCTACCGAGACGAAAGCCAAAGGTGAGTCTCGTAGGTGGACGTATCGAACCGAAATAAGATCTCAGATTGACATCTTGATACACTGATTTACTATAATAATAAATAGAGTCAATGGTGACTCCGCCGTGGGAAGAGCCGCTTCTTTCTTGCTTGATAGGGGGGGCTTCCATTCACCAGCGCAGACTACAAGTGCTCTCCGAACCGTGCTGGATAGTAACCCATCACACGGCTCTCAAACCCAACCTGTGGTGGATCCCGGGGGACAAAGTCAAAGCGCTTGATCCTTTGCCCCATACTTTGAGATGCTCCTCCCCGCCGATCAAGCAGCGACGCTGCTCGTGATAGGCTTAGCTCAAGCCGCTAACGTTCGGTTCGGATAAGTCAAGTCCCTTCGGTCGGTTCGCTCGGGTGGTCTTCCCTTATCTTCCCTAACGTTCAGAGTTGTTCTGGTTTGAGAAAGGAGCACCGGCCGAGCGCCCTGAATGAATAAGAAATGGACAGCAGAGGGAATCAAAGATTCTTATTCGACCGATAATAAGCTAGCAACATGTCGATTACACACCTGAGGTTGGTAAGAACTGAGGGACAATGCCCCCCTAACCTAAGTGGGCCTACCAGCGAAGCAACTGGTACTTGATCGGGCGGGGGGCGGTTTGGTTTCGTGCAACGCCCCCGCAGCAGGAAGAGGCGGTTGTCATTTGAAAGGAAACGTCCCCACCCCAGAAGGGCGCCCTCGCTCTCTTGGCAAAACGCTTCGAAAGAAGAACGTCTCGCCAAGGCCCCGCCCGCCCCCTTTCTTTGCCCGCCGGCCGCCTAGCTCGTTCTTCCATTTTTAGATCTGGATAGAGTCTCGCTCCGGGGGAAGCATGGATTCTTTAGATCTAAAGATCTAATGCAGCAAGCAGCAAGCAACGGCTGAAAAGCCCAGCGTAGAAAACTACAGTGCGCTCCTGCGCACTGTAGTTTTCGGAGCTGGTTAAGGCTCTTCTCCTGTTCTACGAATCTACAACTCTCTTTACTGAGCGAGACTCCATCCATATCCGCATCCATATCCCTACTAGTGGTTATTCTTATTTTTCCATTCTATGATTTTAATGACAGCTTAAACTAGGCTCCACTTTAGAGAGGGTTTTCGGTCTTAATCAAGATAGGTCAGGGGCGCGTCGGAACGGTAGCTGCTTAGTCTCATCCGAGAGTCCAATCTCTTTGTACTGCTTTTGTGTCTTTGAATAAAAAGAAAGAAGGGGGTCGATTTAGGCTCCTTCCCTTCCACTGCATAGCAGCGCTAGCAGGTACTACGAGCCCTCTGTCCCACGCATCTAACCATCTCGCGTGGTTCACCGGTTCCACCGAAAACTCTCATTTGTTGAAGCGGAGCATAGTGCGCTTTAGGCGCCGAGCGAGAAACGTCTCTTCTTTCGTTTCGGTTTATTCACTGATCTGAAACGTCAGCACTTGTTTTCTTATTGATTCCAGGGGCGGCGGCGTTCTTGAATGAAGTCTATCCAAACCGAATTAGCACTTCTCAGATCAGGCTAGGCCTCTCCAGCGGAGCTGGGCGCCGGGGCCCTGGATGCGCTAGCGATCGGCACATAGGGGAGTGGTTGCCCGGGTTTCTCGGCCTGGTATCCTGCACCTCGCGTTCATGATATCTACATTCAACTGTGCCCCGGAGACACGGTCGAAGCACGCCCGCCCAGTGTGCTTCTTTCACGACATGCTCTGGTCCCGGGTGTCTTCCTTTGGTCTTCTAGCGTTAGAAGAAGTCGTGTCCGTCCCGGACATCTGCAACGTCCTCCCACGCCTTTTTTTTTATATAAATATGGGACAAACTGAAGGAAAAGACTGACCCATTCGGTGACTTTCGCGGTCGCCCTCACTGAACCGACTTGGATCTGAACTACGATTCAGATCAAGTCTTACCGAAATCGGATTTCCTTTTCGTGCCATATGGCGCTTAGACTTTACTTTTTCCCCTTTCTTCCCGGTCCAATATTTGTTCTCGAAGGTCTTCGTTTCCGTGTGGAAGCAAACTCTCCAAATTTATGACCAACCTTTCCTTCAGTGATCTTACAACGAACAGGAGTTTTTCCATTGTAAATTCGTACGGAGCAATCAACGAATTCCGGCGAAATAGAAGATCTACGTGACCAAATTTTGCTGCTCAAAAGACTCTCTCTTTTATTCTTCATTCTCAACAGGAATGCATCAACAAAACTGCCCTTCCATATAGATCGTCGTGGCATGAACTAATTTCTGCCTTTCCCCACCCCCACTACTGCCCGAAATCCTGCTTTGGTGGGCTTCCCCCAAGGTGACACCGAAGGTCTACCTCCTTTCGTGCGCCCCTCACCTCCTCCATGAGGATGATCCACTGGATTCATTGCAACACCACGAACAATGGGGCGTCTGCCTAACCACCGGCTTTGTCCTGCTTTTCTAAGCTTACGTGCACCATGGTTGGAATTGGAAACTATACCAATAGTAGCTCGGCATCGGGAATCAATGAGTTTTTCAACACCCGAAGGTAGCCGCACAAGACATTGTGGTGCTGGTTCCTTCATTATTTTAGCAAAAGTTCCTGCGGCTCGAGCCAGCTTTGCGCCTTGACCTGGATTACATTCAATATCATGTACCCATGTTCCTATACGTATATCGGCTAATGGTATGCAATTTCCTACTTGATAATTTAGATCAAGTATCTCGTATCTATAAGCAGGGGGGCGTGGCCAAGAAGCAGCCAGCTGACTGCCCCCTTCAACCCGGCCTTTATTCGCTGTGCGAACAAGGTCTTGGAACCGAAGGTATGTATGGGCATTCTGGGCAGGTCGCAAGAAGCCGCTGGTCGAAGGTTTGGACCAATCGCAATTCATCACCATCTTGCCCGCTTCCAATTGATGACTGGCTAATATATAAGTGTTGACCTAAGCCCCTGTGCTGGGGCTCGGCTCCCGAACCGTACGTGAGCTGCCTCGTACGGCTCTTCCTAAGAACTTGAGGCCCCCCTCTCTAAAAATGGGATTTATTTATTGTTAGTGGTCGGCCTTTCGAATGTCTCCTTCCTTACTTTTCTGAGAAGCCCTTTACGACTATAAATAAAGGACAGGGGGCTGTTCACCTTTGGAAACTTAGCTACTTAAGTACTACTCAATACTAAAGTAAAGGCGAACGGCATTCTGTTGTACAGCTACTTAATAGTACTACAACTGTCGTACTACTAAACTCAAGTACCAAGGCGAACATTAGGTTCCCTTTGTTTGAATAAACGCCGCCGCCTATTAGTTAGTTTACATTACCAAGTCAACCAAGCCTAACCAAACCGTCATGGTCACGACATGTTGTTTGTTGATATTGATTGAGGAGTTTGATGGAGTTTAGCTGACTTCATCCATAAACCTAGAAAGTCACCGTCACTGGTACTTTGACTCTATAGGTAGGTATCGGTGGGGCTTGCGTAATGTAGTTGTAGTTAAGGCTGCATTGAAGTAGCGCCTTTTTTTGAAGATCTACTGAAGTACCAAAGGCGAACCCGGCTCCCAGGCCGGGACGTCTGGCAGAATGCTTGGCCTCCAGCGCTGGAAGCGAGACCCGAAGGGTGAGCTTCTGGCGGTTAGCTTCTAGTCTGTAGGCATTCTGGGCTGGAAGGACACTTTAGGAATGAAGGGAGGCATTACGGGCCGACTACAAGAAGCAAAGCTTCGTAGACTCGACAAGTCGCTTATAGAATGCCGACTACTAAGTGAAGTTCAGTAAGGGGGGGAAGCGAAGCTTAGCGAGCTTTAGTTGGCCGACCACTACATAAGCCGCTGGCGGAGAAAGCTCTTCGAGCTTCCCTTCATTCGTTGCTAAGCCAAGGTCCCAGGTCTCCGAGTCAGCCCGCGCTTTTTCGAAGAATCCTGCACCCATGGGCATACGGCCTGGCAGGCCTTCCCTTTCCGCCGGAGCTTCATGGGCGTTGCCCCGTTCCCCAATCAGATGTTTGGATGTGAGCTATACTCCGCGAGGAGCCACACGGGCGTATGGCCTTGCCTTGCCATTTGACCTCTCTTCCCGTGTGACTAGGAATGCTCAGTGACAACCTCTCAATTGTCACCGCCTGGCCTCTCTTGCTACCACGGTAGCACCTAGTGTGGTCAGCACCAATCGTGTTCGGGCAACGAAGCTTACACTCATTCACATTGGTTCATCCTGCTATGCCCCGGGCCTTTTGCTCTTCTAACGTAAAAGGTGGCCGGCCATTCGTCAAGGCCCAGGAATCCGCTGGACATCTCAGCGGCGGGATTGGATACCCGCATCCGATCGAAGTTCCATTTGAGTGCCCCCCTAACATAAAGGAGAGCTGTTTCTAGGTGGGTCGCTTCGCGAAAGACATTGCTTAGGACCAACGGGTCACACGACAGGTGCACGATCGACTTTGCACGCTCCATCCTTCGGCCCTTCGCCTATCGGCTTGGCAGGCAAGCTACCGAAGCGACTAGCTTCTACCGGAAGCAAAGCTTTGTAGAAGCTTCTAGAGGCATTCTGGTAGGAAGGCCGACCACTACATAAAGCGTAAGCAAGCACTTGGCTTGGGAGCAAGCTACCTTGATCCGCCTTCGGCTTCGATTCGTTATGCTCAGCAGCTCCAACAAGCCCTAAAGTTTCTTGCCGCCTAAAACTCTGCCAAGAAAGCGCTGCTTTACGTTTGATCCTATGTGCCCAGAGAACGCAATGCGTTCTCCACTTTCGGACCTCGCAAAGAGAGAACGTCTTTTTTCCGATGACTTTCTCTCTCATTCGCGGAGCGAAGAAAGCGGGCTTTGCCCCAGCTACCGCTATCCTTGGGAAACAAAAAGAGCTACCGAAGGAAAGGGATGCAGTCTCTCCCTTGGCCTTTGGAGAGGAGAGGGCAGAGAAGAAAACGTCCTTCGCGCAAGTTTTTTTTCTTCCTGCGCTGGCTTGGCTCTTCGACCAAGGAGGCATTCTGGTAGGAAGGCCGACCACTACATAAGCCGCCATCAGTCCAGGAGAGAAGCAAGCTACCTTTCTTTGATCCACTTTCCCGGGCAGGGAAGAGAACGAAAATAGGCCGCAGATGGTGGCCGTGGTAGGTTCGAGGATCTTACGCGGCGGAGCGAACTCTTCTATCGTGTTGCATTTCCTCTGGCGGCGTAGCGGCACCCCCTCGATCCATCGTACTGGAGCGATCCGAGAAGAACGATTAGGGTCATATTCGATCCTTTCTACAATGCCCATAGACGAAGTGCTTCGTTTCAGATCAATTCTTCGCTGCAATCGCTTCGATCCACCCCCTCGGTGAAAAACCGTAATACGCCCTGAGGAATTCCTCCCAGCGGACTTCCCTGTACTCAAAGTGAATTGTCTAAGTGCTCTCCCCTGTAGGCTTTGTCTCATTGTGTATCTCGTAATCATTCGATTCCGTCCGAATTAGCTCCTCCTCCTCCTTCTCCTCCGACGATCGTCGTTGGTCCTTCGTTCGTAGTGGTAAATGTATAGTGTTAAAGCTCACCCCTGCCTGCGAGACGAGAAACGGGCCCCCTCTTTTACATCACATGAATCATCCTATGTTGTCATCCGGGCGGGCCGCCTCCGGTCCGGTAGGGCGGTCGCCTTGACTTTAGAAGTAGCGCCTTTTGAATATGAGTAGGCGACTTGAATGTGTTAAGCATTAAGCTTTTTTTTTTTTAGCCCAATTTGGTTTGGATTATTGGAACCTTCTAGGCAACTCCCATAGACCTTCGGAGGTATGGAATGGTTACCTTAGTCACTAATATAACCGCTACTACTTCTTTGTCTAAGGAATTAGGTAACGAAGGTAGGCAACTCGAAGAGTTGTAAGCGCTACTGCAAGTGGCTGTCCCCTTTAAGGAAACCCATACCGAAGGTGGCACTATAGAAGGATAGCCTCGACGGGGTTCCTGCTATAAGGTAACCGACATAGGTTCACTATGACTATGGTTGTACTTTGCCTCGGAGGTTGTTACCTTTCCTTTCCTTGGAAGGTTAAAATAAATCAATCGGTTCCAATATATTGTTGTTATATACCGAAATACGCTTGCTCCCAAACACAGGTCATGGCATCTGTGGCAGCCCTAGATATTCCTAGTTCAGACAGGACCAGGGATGAGGAGATTTCCCTGTAGCGAGGGGCAGGCCCTGTATCTCGATTTGGGACTGGAACTGTTTCCACCTATGCTTCATTCATTCCGATCCCTATGCGTTACACTCTCCATTCGCACCTAATACCAACACATACCCAACACATCCAACTAAATTACATATAACACAATTGCTCGTATAAGATCTCTTCCCCCTACTACCTCCCCTTCTGCTGGTGAATGATCTCAATTTACTGCTACTTATCGAAAAGGAAGGGATGTTCGCTCTGGAATTGCTCTTCCGGTGCTAGAACTAGAATAGGCTCTGGCTTTCAAACGTCGAATGAACTCTGCTCCTACTCCCATCTATTTATATTATGCCTACGCATGGACTCCTATCTAGCTACCTACCTCGTTGGTCTACCTTCGCGCACTCTATGTTCCTATACCAGCAAGCACTTGGGCAGAGTCAAGTGTTGCAACGAGCGAAGCTTCAAAAGCGAAGCGAGCCAGCAAAGTACTCCGCAAACTACGGCAGCAAGTGAAGGCGCCCCGCCCTGTGACGTAAGAAGGCGCCGCAACGCGCAGGTTGTTCTGTTGCGACCCGCCAAAGCCAGCCAAACCAAAATAAAATTACTATCAAGGGGTAAGGGGCGCCAACTGTATATTAAAGGGAAGTGAAGGCGACCCTCCCGTGAAGGCTTACAGATAGAGTACACGTCTTCATTGGCAAAAAAGCCCGAAGGGGCCAATATTATACAGCTTGTTGTTGTTTTTCGAGTTCGTGGTCGAGAGTGCGTCTTTGGCTATCAGTCCCTCAGAGCCTACCCCTTTGGTTGTTCCTCTGTTAGGGGCGGGAAGTGCAGGTCTTGTCTTATTCTTGGGAGTAGTATTTCCGGTATCTGTCTTTCTGTCGGGTTAGTAGTCCTGTCCGGAGCGGATTAGCGGATTAGCTTTCTTGTCTTCCCTTTGCCTTTAAGCCGGCTAGTCTGGTTGTTCGAGTGAGGCGGGAAGGAGTGGGCTACCTTGTTTGCGAGTTGCCCCTATTCTTAAGCTTAGTGGGTGTTCTGGCTTCTAGTAGTTTCGAGTGAGGGAGTTGCTCTTGGAGCTACCCTTGGAGTAGGGATTGGAAGAGTCTTTCCTTAGTAGTCCTCCGGTGGATGAAGGCACCCGTCAGGGCCTACGCGATTGTTGCGGACCGTTAAATAGCGCCGTTTAGTGGCGTTAGTCGGGAAGTGCTTCCTCGCAAGAAGCTGACGACACAGGGGGCGCGGTATGGGTGTGGGGGGTCAGCAGGGGGGAAGTGAATCCAAGCACAAGCAGAGGGGGGTTCAGCCGGGGCGGAGGTTTCAAAAGGATATGGGGAGTGACGTCCGGCTAAGCTAGGCTAAGCAAGGGTAGTCCAAGCTGGGGGTTATTCATCAGGGGGGAGTCCAGGCCGTCCAAGTCAAGGCTAAGCCGGCAAGTCTGGCTAGTCTGGCAAGTCACAGAAAGGGGGGCAGTCAATCCACGCTGTGCGTCAGGTTGTTTTGGGTCCCTAAGGGAAACCACTCTTCCTCTGCCCTTCCCGTCTTAGCGGCCCTATCCTTTCGTCAGCTTTCTAGCCTCTTAGTTGCGACTCGTTTTGTGTTTGAGTTCCTTTTTTGTAAGGGAAGCCCTTAAGCGGGATTGGTTGGGGGCGGGTATAGGGGTTCACAGGGGCGCACTCAAGACAATTCAAGACAACTCAAGTCCACGTCTTTAGTCAGGAAGTCAGGAGTTGTTGTCCCGAAGGGCCTCATGGGAATGCGCGGATTAGTGGATGGGGTTCCCTTTCTTGAGGGAGGCCCTGACGTGAGGGTAGGGGTGGAGCTTGGTGTTCTCCTTCGGCAAGTTCAAGGAGAGTGGTCTTACTTATAGAAGTAATGGGGACCTCACTTGAAAGAGGTGAAAGGAAAAAGAGAAGATGAATGCAGGAAAGCGGTAAGGCGGGAAGTCGTCTTGTTCCTTCGGGTTGCTACGTCTAGTTGTTGTTTTCGAGTTGTTGTTGCTCTTCTTGCTTCTGTTAAGCAGTCCCGAAGGCGGCCTCTTTGTTGGGCGAATAGGCTTAGTCGTCTTGTTGCTAGCTTGATACGAAAGAGCAGGCAACATTTCCTCCGATTCATCAAACCGCAACACTTGATGTTGCCCCGCTTGCTGCTTGCACCGTTCACTACGTTCACTCACTCCTTCAGGAACATAAGAGATCAAATTCGTTCATCAGTCGGTCTCTTGTTATCCCCAAGAGCTACTGCACTACGCCTAGCTTACGGAGGGAAGGAAAGGAGGTATTTTAGACTGTAGCCTACTTTAAGGTTTAAGGCGAGTTCGGCGAAGGATACTAGCCAGACCGAACGGAGGGATGGTTATATAACTCAAGCCTACTGCGGGCACGGGACGGAAGGATTATAGAAGACTCCACTTACTGGCGGGACTTGCGAGGGGCGTGCCTGTCGATCCGGATGGCTGGCTGGTCAGGCCGAGCCAACTCTATGGCGGTGCAACTCGATGATTTGTGGTCTTGGGACTTTAGTTCCTTAGCTGGGCGAGGGCAGTGCCCCTACCCCACCTGAATTCCTTTTGCATTATGGATGACAAGGCGCCTTGTATGTGCCGGTTGTGAAGGCAAAGTAGGAGGCGCGCTAGTATAATGGTTTCAGCCATGCTGCTGAAGAAAGGCTTGCGCAAGGGCCAGGAGACGTATCTGTCTGCCTTGGTGGTACAGGAGGGTCCGAGCCATAAGGTCTAAGGGGAGGCACCCCTTCCTTAAGGAGATTCAGCAAGTGTTGCTGGAGTTTGCGTTTTACCTTAGTTGTTGCCTGCTGAACTGCCACCGAGGAGGGCGGGCGCAGTAGACCACCGAATTTAGTTTTCGCCCTTTGCTAGGCCGCTTGCCTTTGCACCTTACCGAATGGCACCAGCCGAGCTAGCGGAGCTGAGGCAGCGTTAGCTCGGCAAGCGCTAGCTTGGCAGCAGGGTTTACCAGCAAGCCTTTTGGAGCACCAGTTTTGTTTCAGCGGAAGCGCGACGGGAGCTTGCGGCTATGTATTGACTAAAGAGCCCTGAACATAACCAAAAAGAAGAACCTCTTCCCCCTATTGCTGACTTGTTTGATCGGGGTAGATACTTCACAAAGTTAGACTGAAGGTCCGGGTACTATCGACCTTCGTATAGCCGAAGGGGATGAGTCCAATACGACATGTGTCACTAGATATGGAGCATTTGAGTTCTTAGTGATGCCCTTAGTTTGGGGGCTCACCAATGCCTCCTTTTCTTAAAGCTCTTTCTTTCCTCTGCTTTGATCCCCTTTCACTTCTTCCCTTTTTCTATTTCTTTTCTCCTTATGGATCACCTTCTTAAGACTCCTTTTGAAAGCCAATGCTCTTAGGAGGAGGAGCAGATCGACATGAAACTCAGGACGAAAAAAAGAAACGGGCAGTACCTTAAAAATTTTCAGGCATTGAGTTTGGCAGGGGGTAGGATTGAGGCAGCCCTAAAAGCCGGAAAACTCCCATCCTTGAACGAGCCTACTTCTTCCCATGCACCATCAAGCTCAAATGGTAAACGAGGGAATAGTGATAGGAAGCCTAGCCCTAATAACCCTGGTCCTAAGCCGATAGGGGATGTTCAGACTCTCCATCCTACTCCTCAACAAGGTCAGCTCATGTATCTGTACCCGCCCCCTAACCCTTGTTGGCCTATGTTCAACCACCTACTCGTGTATACAGTCAACCTCAGCCTACTCCCGCGTACGGCCAACCATCCACCTCGATGTTCAACCAGCAACTCCAACCAATGCAGCAGTTTCCGATCCCACAACAGCAAGAATCTATTGGTCAAGGTAGGCGACAAGATAGGCCTCGTAGGGAATTTACCGACCTAGGAAAACCCCTCAGCCAAGTCTTGCCTGTGCTAGTCGAGCAAGGTCTTTTGGTACCTCTTCAACCAAGGCCACACCCCGACCCCCTGCCAAAGAATTTTGACCCCAATGCCAAATGCTTGTATCACCAGAACAATGGTCATTGGACAGATAGGTGCTGGCCGTTGAGGCATGCCATTCAAGATCTGATTGACAAAGGGAAAGTGATAGTGCAAGACACTCAGGGAACGACTCCCGCCGCCAACATTATGCAGAATCCCCTCCCAACTCATGCTCCACAAAGCGCGACTCCTTCTAACCCGGTAAATACCCTCGATGAAGCCGGTCCAAGGTTCGATCCATCGGTTTTAATCCGTAACGTCCAACAAATGAAGGGTATTACACAAGAATGTCAGGATTTCGAGATGACCCACTGTGTTTCGATTCATCCATCAACACCACCACCCCATTCATACTCCGGCCAGACCCACCCAAAAACCCATTCACTACACCGTTCATCCTACCAAACAACCTCCCTACTCGTCTATTTATTCTCCAAACACCATCACCACCCCCGGCCAATCCATTCATCCTCCAAGCACCACCACCACGTTCGACCAGTCCATTTATCATCCCACCACTCACCCAACCCCATGTCCATTCTCTCTCTCAAATCAACCAACCCATCAAGCCGACCCTCACCACTCCCGTGATTCTCGAATCTTCGAAACCAGTCATCTTGCAACCATTTAAACCAGTGGTGATCGAGCGACCGGATACGCGACGGATGCCATTAGAAACTCAGATGATGAGTATGAAGAGGTCGATGGAAACTGAGCAAGGATGTGGAGAAGTCGGAAATGTGACCCAAAGCGGTCGATGTTATAAGCCGGCTCATCTTAGGTCGGACAATCCTGGGAACGAACAAGAGAGCCAGAATCCCACGCCTCCCGCTACACAACCGGCTAGAAGACCCGAGTACGAAGTGGCCAACCAATTGAAGAGAACTCAAGCGCAAATATCTATCTGGGAATTGCTCATGACCTCGCCAGCCTTACAACATAGGGGAAGGAAGCACTCCTCCAATGACTCCTCCCAATGAAGACGGATCTGATTGTGCTTTCCTACTCACATCCCGATCCGCTCCAGGCACCACTTGTCAATCCATCCCATCGGCTTAGATTCGGTAGCTCCCCGGAAACCCACCCAACTCAATCATCTTCCGCTTCATACGCTTCCCAAACAGCCTCCTCTCACTCTGCGTCCGAAGCCAGACACATCGGATCCATCATCCTGAGATCACACTCTCACTTCCGACTCTACAATCCTATGAAGTTCACTCCTTCGGATCCGCCTCACACAACAAGACCTCCAACAACGGATTCCGCATTACACGATGCTCTGTCCTCCGCTGCAGAATCTGCTGCTCCAAAGAAGGATAAATATTCTTATTCTCAATCTCTGGCCTTTGTTTCACCCTATTTACTTTACGGATGTGAGACCGACTTCTCTTACAGAGCCTTTCTATCTATCTAAATGATAAACAATAAAAGGAAATAATAGGACTTGGATCTCAAGTAAGGAGGATTACCTCGTTCTACAACTTGAGTAAGGCTGACCCTGTCTTTCCCTTTGGCTCTGTCCTCGAGTTCTTGGAGCTCTCTTGTCGGTCTATTCGTTTTGTCAGCTCTACATATATATGGGTTTGTCTCGTTTTAGAGCTTTTGATTCCCCAACTCTATCTTTCCTGAACCATCGAGTGATTCCTCATTTCCACTTCTTCCTTAAGACCTTGTTCCTGAGGATCCACACATGAGGAAGGGATTAGCAACTCGATGAGTCCGATCTTCAGGAGTTAGATCACCAACTCCTCGAGTCAGATCACCATCTGCTACAGTAGGATCGCCATCTACGTGACACTTCCGTCCATGAGATGGGTCAGCAATCCACTAGCCTAGCCCGACCGTCAGGCTTGTCTCAATACGAAACCATAGCTCATAAGCCACTTCCCAACTAGCAAGATGATCACCCTATTGTCACGGGCATGCCGTTTTCTTGGCAAAACCCATGATGGCGCACCGACACCCCTTGTGCCAATGCCAGCCTACTCGCACTGGAGCCTTTTTAACTCGGCCCCCATCCGTCCGCATAGCGCCACGGCCCCAACCTGGGAGACAAGGATACAGAAAAAAGCAAAGCAAAACAACACCGCGATGAGCTGGGCCAAGTTGATAAAATAAAGAAGGTCAAGCAAACCTACCATCGATACTGCACTGAGAGGACGTAACGGCCACTATCTTAGACAGTTAGTTCCCCCTAGCTTTCAAGTCAAGGTCCACAACTGACAGCTTTCGTTGGCCTGCAGGGAGTCGTTTCTTAACTTCAATCCGCTTAGATCCCGGGCGAGCCCTAACAGAGAGGCTTTCTCATTCAGCTACATTAGCTAGAAAGAAAAGTTGGCATTAGCATTTTCTTTCGGAGGGAAGTTTAAGGTATTGGGACACAGAGGGAATAGAACCTTCTCGTCGACTCATAGCTCCCTCCCTCCCTCCCATTCATTCCCTTAAACGGCAACCGGTAAAGGTGACGTGCAGACTTTAGAATATATCCGAATAGAATAACGAGGCGGGCTTAGCTGTTCTAACGGGGCATTGAAGTAATGGGAGAAAGAAACTAACCTATGGAATGACTCCCATCGTCTTTCTATGTACTGGAATGACAACTATTTTAAAGGTCACACAGGATCCCACCCCTCCATCCATCCTTTTTAAGACGTAGCCTTCTTTCTTCGATCAGGTTAAACTGTTCATACCGAGCTCGTACCCACTCGGCTTCTTCCAATTCAGCTTCCATGAGTACGCGTAGGGAAGGGATCTCCACTTCGATTGGGATCTATCCCGTATACGAGGGAAAATGGTGTTGCCCCGGTAGAGGGGCGAAGTTGAAGGTCCTACGGCCGAAGCCGTGGGAGCATGCGTGGGACCTCCAGGTCTCTCGAGCCCCCCGGGGTGGCAGAAAGACACTTCCGGCCTTCTGGATAGAGGTGCAGATAAGGTGGTCCTACAGCCAAAGCTGTAGAATGCTGCAGGGGACTCCCTGATAAGGTAATCCTGGTTCCTTCCAGGACGGCGGAAAGGGCTTTCCGGCCCTCTAGGTCGAGGAGCGGATAAGGTATTTCTCCATTTGATGCTGGAGGAGTGCGTGCGAGACTTCCGGATGCGGAAATCCCGCGATAGCTCCTTCTTTCATTTCTTGTATAGAGCATTTTTTGACCCATTTCTTTTCGTAGTAGGTGCGGGTCGGGCCAGAGTGTCGTTGATAAGCTCTAACGCTGGAGCGATGGCATGAGTCGGACTGCAGGCGCGGGTTGGACCGTGGGCGTGGACTAGTTTGCAGGCATGGGCCGAACCGCGTGCATGGACTGGATCATGGACGCGAGTCAGGAATGCTCTTTTTTCTTTATCTGCCGCGACCGCGTACGAGGGCACGTTGTCCCACTAAAATCTCCCATCTAACTTTTCTTGTCTTGTTATTTTCCCGATCGTCGAATGCGAGATCGGAAGGCGTAGCAATTTGAATCACGCCGCATCGCAAAAAAAGTCTTATCTCGGGCAGCGGTTGTAGTCTCGGCTTTCTTGTAGCTTTGGGGATTGGGACATTACTTTCTTCCTGCAATAACGACAGAACCATTGAGCATCTTCATCTTCGGGCTGGTAGTCAGACTTCGGTAATTTCAGCATATCATTGCCTATATCCTATATAAATATAAAGGGCTCATTTGACTTTGAGCTCTTCTTGATGTCAAAGTGAAAATCCTTTCGAGGACCTTCTTTCTTCCCTTTGTCTTTGCTACCTTTAGGAGGTCTCCGACTTCTATCTGCGACATTAGCATATGCGTGCCGTTCAATCAGGACTTCCTCAAGTCCAGTAGCACGTTGAGAGAGTTCATCGAAAGTAGTAGGGCCTCCAGCAATCAAGCCCGGGCGCAGTTCAATGCGGATTCCCGCAATACAAATTTTTCCCGGATAGATTCTGCTAACTTATTTCGTGGGAGAAAGGCTTGCTAATAAACGGAATCGTTCCATAGCTCAACCGACTCCTCGGGTTCGAGTTTACTACGCCGTAAATCTTCCGACGTGATAGATTTCCTCAAAGAACGAAATCGGGAGCATAATAACTCAAACCACTTGTCTCAGGACCTAATAGATCCCGCTTTCAGTCTGGAGAACCAGCTGAAAGCGTTCCTTCGGAGCGAGCTAGGGAACTGCTTGATAAGCAGCTTTTCATGTTGAGCGATATCAACGCATTGTGTCTGAAATTTTGCTAAATGCTCGAAATGCGCGATGTGTTCTTTTGGATCACCAGTCCCGTCAAATGTATCAAACTTCGGAGGGACGTAGTATCGCGGGAACGCTTTCTTGGCCACGCTGTCATCATATGGCCTCTTATAGCTCCTATGATCTTCCTTTTTAGACTGCGCCGTGGTGGCTCCTTAACTGCATCTTTCCACTTTTGATCTGCAACGTCCATCACGGGGTCGGCTTTCGAGTAGTAGGGTGGTGGCATATCAATGATTGCCTTGGCCTTGCAGTTCTTCTTGTTGTAATGCACTAGTCAGAGGGAGTCCTAGTTCGGGTTTTCCTGATGTGAACCTATAAAAAAGGGGCAACATGCTTTGTTCCTTATAGCACGATTTGTATTCTCCTCTCATTTCATTTTTTTATATGAATAGGGGAATTTCTTGTTGTTCTAGAACCAAGGGACCCTGTTGTTAACAGAGAAAACAGACTGGGAATACAGCATTGGGGATGTTCATCTTACCGGACCGCTATTCCTGACTAAAGATAGGGGGAATAGACTAAGGTACGACCTAATTTTAATTACTTACGATATTTCTTTCTTTGTTGTTCAATGAATTCATGTCTCTTCTTTTTTGGCTGCTCCCACGACAAGTTATTTTCGGTATTTACATAATGAAACTTATCGTAGTGGCACTCTTCGGTCCGTTAAACCAACTCCAACCAAGAGTTGGCCCTTAGACGAGATTGCACAACTTCAACATTCAATCGCACAGCGCTGCCCATTAAAGGTAGCGGACAGCGACGCTGACGGATTATAACATCTGAACATCAGACCATATTTTTTAAACTTACTTAACAGGTCTTTCCGCTCAGGACGTAGACAAACCGCAGGTGGATCTAATAGTTGTTCCAAAGGTAAAGTGAAGTCACAACAGGCTTCCTCATACCACCGGACATATCGTACGAGAGATTCCACCCAAGCATGACTTTCTCCACGTAGAAGTCCCCTTCTTCAGTGAGCTTACGCTCCAAATCAAATCATCCCGCACAGACAACAAATACTTGTCATCTGGACGACACGACTCCAAAAGAAAATACCGCACCATACCAAGGTGATAGCAATTAACTACTAACCCATCTGGAAAACCTAACCAGATAGGAAAGGGTAGTGGTATGATTCCACCAGGCGAGAAGGCCACCAAAACGTGCCTATACCAGTGTCGGTTATATTGAGGATTGAAATCCTTAGCCAAAGACGAATACCGCCTGTAGCCAGCCCCTTTAAACCTCAAAGAGACCTGAAGGGAAGAACATAAAATTGATTTTAACACAGGCATAAGAGCCACGCTGAATCGAGTGGGCCGAATCATTTTCAATGACAAAGGAGATCACTCTCTGTCGTGAATGCGAAATTTCTTCGCAAACTCAAGTCCACCACAATCCGATGTCAACGTTTTCGCCAAAGAGATTTTAACCCCGAGACGATTCATGACGTCACGATAGACCCTCGCGACTTCCGCATCCCCGATAACGATATCATCACCGAGGAGAGCGAAAGACTTTACCTGGATAAACCTTTTCCGCGCAATACCACAACGTGATGGGAAAGCGCGAAGAGAGGCCAAGAAGAAAGGTAACCTAAAGGTTGCCCGGCATTGAAACAAACGCATTTTTGGCCCGCGCGCCTATTACTAAACACAGGAGCAGAAAAGACATTTGCCCCAAGACCCGAAACAACCCAGGCCATTGCGACTTCATAATTTCATATACATGAAACTATGATACTCTGCACATTAAGCGGGAAGCGATCGGTCGCAGAAGAAAAATCGTAACTAAACAATTTCTCAATACGACGTAATCGCTCCAGAGGCTTTATTCAGATGAAAAGTGCCATCCATAGGGATGAGCTTAAGAACCTCCATACACCAATCATGAGCAGGCCGCAATAAAGCCTGTTTAAGGCCTTTGGGAATAGCGAAAACCCGCACCTTCCCAGCGCCTTCCCTTCCTCCTTGAACCCCAACCTACCTACAGGATACTCTGCCAGTAGCTCGTCATCCGTCCTAGGACCGCCTTTTCGCACAACCTCTATGCAAACTTTATATGAAAAACTTAGCATAGAGGTTAAAGCGGCGGCGGCACGACATTAAATCTTTTCGACGGAATCTACATGTTGATATAGACTCCATGGAAAAGATTTCAAGTCGGGAGAGCATTCCCACTTCTGAGGGACCTAGTAAAAAAAAAACAACAAAACAAAGGCAGAATGCATCGAGAGGCCCACTCTTTGCATTCGGCTGAAAATGGCCATAGTCTAGAGTTCTTACTCGGGCTCGGGCTGTTACCATCAGCACCAAGCAAAGAAGCCTTATCCCACAGGGAGACTGCGAAGAGCTCCCAAAGAAATCGGTGGAAGGGAGTTTTCTTAGCTCCCGATACGCCGAATGCGGAATCCTTAACAGGTGACGATGACCATTGCGGTAGCCACCGAAGTCCAAGATTCATAAGGAATCTTAAGAGCCCGGGGGACATACCTTTCAACCAAATCTAGACATACCTGTATGAGATCGTTAAATAGATCTTCAGGGACAGAGGACGGCCTCTTCACGATAGAATCGTACCCAAATCGTCCTTTCTTTCTAACAAGAATCAACTTGGATAACGAAAACATCGAAAGAAAAAAAAGATAGATAAAGATAAAAGCGAACCAGTTGATCCGCAGTTTCGTCCCTCCTACTTATCATCTTACGATGAAAAGAAAGAAGGAATACACCTAGGAATGCCAGAGCGGTTAAGTGACACCGGAAAAGGTAAAGGGAGGTGAATTGTCTTTTCACTATTCCTATAATACTTCTGATTTTATCCTTAGGCCAACTCACGAGCTGGACTCGAACCAGCACTTCTGAATGATGCGTTAGCAAATCTTTGGTTTGAATATGCCAAAGTTAGGACTTGGTTGTACATCACATCTTTTGATTATCAAATGGGATGTTGTGACTAATCCTAGAAAGAAGGATGGAGGGCTTAATATTAAAGAAGCTAGGATCCTTAACCAAGCCATGCTGGCTAAGCTCGGTTGGAAGATGATGTCTGATCCTGAAACCTTATGGGTTAGAGTCTTTAAGAACAAATATTTAAAGAATTCCAGTTTCTTGGATGTGGCTGTTAAACCGAATGCTTCCTACGTTTGGAAGAGCATAGCTTCCACTAGAGATATCATTAGAGAAGGGTCAGCTTGGAGAATTGGGGATGGAGCAAATGTTCAATTTTGGGTTGATAGCTGGGTGCCTGGGGGACCTTTGTGCGATCGAGTTGATAATGGAACCTTTTTTGAACAATCAGACTTTAGTCCAAGATTTTCTTACTGAGGATAGGTGCTGGGATAAAACCTTGTTAGAGCAAATTCTTCCTCATGAGTTGGTTGAGATTGTTATGGGCTGTCCTTTAGCCCGTTTTGTCATTGGGTCTGATAAATTTGTTTTGAGTCTAAATTCTAATGGGATATTTTCAACTAAGTCTGTGTACAATATGCTTCGTCAAAGTAATAGTAAAAACTCACTTGTTTTTAAATGGAGTGTCATTTTTAGATTGAAAGTGCCCGCTCGTGTTCAATTATTTTTGTGGCTAGTGGTTCATGAAGGTCTCCTAACTAATGTTTTTAGAACTTATAGGCATATCGGTTCGGAGACTCGTTGTTCCATATGTTCCCATCCATATGAGGATGTCATTCATGTCCTAAGCTAAGGGACTGCACCAAGGCTCGGATTTTGTGGGATCTATTAATTCCATAAAATGAGAGCTCCTCCTTTTCTTTGACTCTTCCTCTTTAAGGCATTGGCTTCTATCTAATCTTGATTCTGCCCTCATTTCAGATCATTTTTATCCTAATTGGCCTGTTATTTTTTCTATTAGCATTTGGGGGGAGAAGGAATAAATTCCTTTTTTTTTATAAAAATTCCCCACAAAACCCCATTCATTTCATTCTTAACTATTCGGCGGAGGTTTTAGCAGCCTTTGATCAGCATGACACACCTCCCAGGCGGGTCCAATCTGATTTGATTTCCTGGTCTTTTCCGGAGGATGGCTGGGTAAAGGTGAACTCGGATGGATGCGCCAAGGGTAATCCGGGTGAGGCTGGAGCTGGTGGGCTCATTAGAGATGCCCGTGGGCAGTGGTTGGTGGTTTTTACTTGTGACTTGGGAATCTGTACGAGTGTTACTGCCGAGCTTGAGGGCATTCGTCAAGGTCTTAGCCTTGCTTGGGATGAAGGCTATAGATATGTGGTTTGTGAGGCGGATGCTCAAACTATCATCAGAATTATTCAGCATGGCGACTCTACTTCTCATCCTCATGGCGCTTTAATTGAGGATTTTCGATCTCTATTGCGGAGGGATTGGCAGTGTATCCTTCATCACACCCTTAGAGAGGGAAACTCTTGTGCGGATTCTCTTGTGGGTTTGAAATCCATGGAGCGGTTGAAGATTTTCAGGAATCCCCCTCCCCAGTTACATAATTTACTCCTTCGGGATCTTGCTAGTATAGGAGTGCCCCGGCCCTAACTAGTCGATAGATTCACACGAGAAAGACTGACTTTCGATCGATTCTCTTTTTGGGCACTTTACACTTTCCCAATTGAGAATTGGAAATCGCTAATTTGAAAGAACTCTCTTTGTCGATTGATTGAAAAAAGAACAAAAGTAAGCCAAAGAGAGAGATGGGCTTCCTTTGTGAAAGTGCGATTCTAAGTGAAAGCACGAAGGCTCGATTCATTTATCTACGCATATTGTGTGTGAGCGAATGAGCTTTCGGATCCGCTGCTTCTCAGGAAGATCTCGGACTGAGTCTATTTACGAAAAAAGAAGCGAAGTGGACTCTGCCTTGAACGAACGATTCTTTCTTAAGATACCGTCGATCGAAACACAGACCAAAAACAAGATCGCAATAAACAAAGTACCAAATCTCATCAAATTTACACTTGCTTTTCGGGCGAGAGCTCTCACTCCGCTTTTCTTTCTATTGAATTTTCATGAGAGCCTTCTTTCTTATTCTACGAAAATCTCCTTTCGATTTGATTGATTGAAAGTCTGCATATGACCATGCAAATACATCCATATATTCTTTCAATAAAGAGATATACTGAGAAATTTCTTCTTTATTCAAATTTTCATTTACAAAGGTAGGCCGAGGATCATCCTCTGAACCAAGATTAATTTCTCGGACCCTATCCTCTGTCGGGGGACTAGGGTTTACATCATTTTCCATTTCAACTTCTTCGAAAGTTTCTTCTTGGTCTTCATCTTCATCGTCCGAGCCTTTGGTGCTGACACAGTTTACTGCGAACATGCTTCTAGGCAAACTGAAGTCGGAATTCCAACTTGCGGTATCGGAAGAGTCGTTGTCAGAATCCTTTTCAGAGATGTCTTCAGACGGTGACTGATAACCTAAGCCTCTCGGAAAAATGGGATTCTTCCATTGCGTTTGAGTGTCTTCTTCTGTTCCTCCGTTAATGCGGGTTCGAGGGGAACAGGGATACCGCGACCCCCTTTCAATCCCGTGGGATTTTCGAAGTCGTAGCCCATGTTGCTCATAATCCTTTTAGCAGCATGGCTGTATCTGTTACAGTCAGGGGCCCCTTTGACAGTAATGGCTTCCACAATATATCGTACCCTCTGGATACACGGTGGAAAATAATGGGCTTTCTATGCTTCATCGGCACAACAAACACCGAGCCTTCTGGGTCTTCAATTGGTGAAGGTAGATAGCCAGGTGGAATAGGAAACTCAATGGAATACCTGAGTGACCTAACCCTTTCGATCCAATCCGACTCATCTTCAGAGGTGATCATATTGACTGAATGCCTCTTAGCCTTAGCACTTGGAATTTAAATGGTATTCTGCTTACGCTTGATTTGAATTTGGACCGACCCAGACTTTTTATCCTTTTTCTCCGGCTTGGATTTTCTCAAAATTTGAGATGATACGGACCCTAGATCATCTTTTCTTTGTTCGGGAAAAGCACTTTTCTTTGTGGGCTTCTTCTTTTTAGGAATCTAAAGTTTCGGTTGAGACTCCCTATCTTCATCAACCGGGTCTTTGTAATAGGAGGCATCCGCACAGTAAGCCTCCAGCCCTTTGAAAGGTTTCTTATCCGCACCCTGTGAACTTGTTCGTTTTCATCCAGATATTTGAAGCATTGATGAAGCGTGGAAGGGACGACGAAGTTATCGTGAATCCATGGTCTCCCTAGAAGGAGGTTATAGGAAGCATCCGAGTCCACCACGTATTTCTGTCTTCAATTCCCCTATCTGGCACTTGAGACGTATCTTGCCGATAGCCTTTTGGTATTCACCATTATACCCCTGGATGGTGACCCGAGTGTGGCTCAGCTTACTTGTAGGGATCCCCAAATGTGACAGGGTCCTTAAGGGCAACAAGTTAGCTGCGGATCCGGGATCAATTTGAACACGGGGCAATTTTATTTCACCGATGTATGCTGTGAAGTAAAGAGGACGATTGTGTTTCATGTCCCCTAACAGCATATCCTCTTTGGTGAAAGTGATGGTGCTGGCTAATTTTCCCCTTGTCGATTGACAAACCTCACAGACTTTATTCTGCCCCTTTTTCTTCATTTCTACTCTGTGCACATGAGGAGCGTATTTCTCCGGATCACTTAATGCTGTGATAACAGATTTGCGGATTTCCGGAGACAATCGGAGGAGATCATAAAGCGAAATGCGCGCAGGAACATGTGCAAGGTGCTCAAGCAAGTCATAATCAAAAGGCTCCTCTAGAAGGGGAAGATTTTTATTCTTAGTACTTTCTTGTACATTTTTATTTTTCTGTCGAACAGGTTCGGCATAATTTTTATGAGAATCTTTCCCCGAACGGGTCCCTTTTCCTGCTTCATGCACTTGACGAGGGGACGAAGAAGTTTCTTTCTTGTTCGGATCTGATCCTGAGTCTGTCCCTGAAGAACTGGAAGATGAGGAACTAGAGGTCGAACTGGATGAACTCGTGCTTCCTGACTCTTCATCATCTTCATTGTCAGAATCTTCATGAACACTTCCGACCATGTGAAAAGGTAAGACAACCTCTTCTTCATCCTCTTCATCGCCGTCGCATGGCGTGTCTTCATCGGTGAGGACTTTTTCTTCAACCGCCTGATCTTCCGAACAGTCCGACCCCTCAGACGAAGCCCAATAGTCTGAGTCTTTATAGTAAAAAGGACTGAAAGGACCTGTGAGAACCTCAGCGAGGTTGTTTATAGGTTCCTCGTTGCTGAATGACTTCTGATTCGTCTATGACATGTTCTTCATTACTCCCCCAAGATACAGCATCGAGATCATCAGGGAGAGATGGTCCCTCTAGGATAGATCTGGGGATCAAGGCCTGCTCTTCAGGTCGAAGAATTCCCCGAAAATCTTATGAGTTTCTAATTTCTGAGAAACTCCATGTGACCTGCGCATAACCCGAAAAGACTGAGATGTTGTCATCTGAGTCATCCGGATCATCCGAATACTCTTCCAATGACAATGCTACCATTGCAGCCACCAACTCTGCAAATGGATCCGGTTCTTGCATCTCCATTCGCTTGGTTATGCCAATGTATCTTGTTACAAGTCAAAATCTCAGAGATTTCGGACAGACTTGAGGCTTCACTTGGTTCTTTGAAAAGTTCAGGGGGAATAAACTCGGCCAGCGTGCAGGGGACCCGAGGTTGTTGTTCCAGGAGATCAACGGGTTGAACCTCGTTCTTTTTCTTCGACTTCTTGTTCTTAGGTTTCTCTGCCCCTTGTATGCGGGAACCAAAGGAGTTTGAACAACCCGTGAATGGGATCTTGGTTTAACAATCTCCCAATCTTCATCTTCCATCAGATCCGGATGGACCCACATCGCAGACCCGTCGGGCAGTTCTACAGGAACTAGGCCATCATCAGAATCATCCGAGTCTTTGATCAGGCGGAACTCCACATCGTCCTGCTCCTCATGTTGGACTGGGACGATAACTGGAAAGTCCCCGAACTGCATAGAGACCATGTTGGTGGTGACTTTATTTTCTTCCTTTGCAAGAGAGATTCCATTTTTGTCCAAGAGTTCCTGAACTTTCTCTTTGAAGACAAAGCAGTCTTTGATATTATGACTGATGATCCTGTGGAACAAACAGTACTTAGGATCGTTGGTCTTTCCTTCTTCCGCTGGCCGTTTACACGATGGGAGTTGGATCTTCCCATTGGCCAACAATTGGTGGAAGATATTTTCGGAGTCTTCGACGTCAAAATCGTACTCTTTAGCCATTCGCTCCTTCAAGGTAGGACGATTCTTTCCCCTCTTATCTTCCTTTTCGTCCTTTTTCTTTTCAACGGGTGCTGGAGCAGCTTGAACCATAAGAGACTCCTTTTTCTTTCCCCCCGTCTTAGGGGTCTCGGTTCTTTTCTGAGTTCTTTTTTCTTGCTCACGATCTCTGATGATTGCTTCAGCTTCGACCGCAGCATCCAAGAGATCAGCCAAAGTTTTTGGTCTAGCCCCAACCATCTTGGCCCTAAGCTTCGTGTGCAAATTAGTCCTGCACATATCTGTCAGGCTCTCCTGAGACAGATTCTCCGGGCATTTAACAGACAGAGCTCGCCACCTTTTGATGAATGCAGAGGCTGATTCCTTCTCGCCCTGTTTGGTAGAGCACAAACGGGCGGTTGTCACTGAATCATCTTCTTCAAAGAAATGGTTCAGGAATCTTTCTTCCATATCTTTCCACGAATTGATTGACCCTTCCGGCAACATCTGGTACCAATCAAACGCGGTCTCCTTTAACGTACTGATAAACAATCGAATCTTCAAGGCATCGTTATCTGCAGTCAACACCTTGAAATGGCAAAGGTGCTGTTGCGGAGATCCCTTCCCATCATAAGACTGGAGATTTGGCTGCTTGAATTTTGGCGGGAATGGTTCCTCATCCATCCATGCTGGATATGGAGGATTTGTTCCCTTTTTGACTCTAGAGTCATCCCTGACCTTTTGCAACATCTGTTCCACTTCTTCCCTGGTCAAGGGTCCTTTTGAAGATGATCCAGCTTCACGATCTCTTCTACTTTGCCGCTCACGATCACGGGTGCGATCTCTTTCATCTTCTCGATCGCGTTCACGATCACGACTGCGATCTCTTTCGTCGTCTCGGTCACGATCTCGATCTTCTCGATCGCGTTTACGATCACGGTCTCTTTCTTCTTCCTCACGTTTGCGTTCCTCTTCACGCCTACGCTGATCTTCTTGACGGCGCTGATCATCCCCCGTCGCAAGCCTAGTGAGTAATGCCATCATATCGTCAAGTTTCTTTTGTGTTTCGGTGACGAACTGCGCATATGGTGGCGTCTCTATTTCTGGGCCGCTTCCTTCAATTCCTGCCATCAAGGCGCTTACTACTCTTGATTCAGCAGAAGAGACCGTTCTTGATGGTTCGACCGTTGATCCCTGTGACGAGCTACTTTGGTCACTTTGGGTCATTAGACTTCTAGCTCTGGTCACGCTCTGTGTTTGAGGGCGATCAGGGTCGAAGAGTTTAGCAAAGTCCTTAATGCCTGGACTGGAGGGTTCTGCCTTCTTCTTTTTCCTGCCTCGTCCAATCATATTGACGACGGCAATTGGGTCTTCATCCTCCTTCGGGACCCATTTTTGGGCTACTCTAAGCTTAGCGGATGCTTTTCTTTTCTTCTTCGTAGCCCTTTGTTCTTGCGCTTCTCCTGATCATTGGAGGTCGCTTCTTCGTTTACTCGCACCACTAAAGGAGGGACCCGTCGTATACCAAGTGATCCTGTAACAGGACTTTCTTGGATAACGATTTGGGCTGGACGGGTTCGGGCCCGAGCATCTTTACTTGGGCCAGAGTTCGAACTTTCAGCATTTGCCCCCAGTGTTTGAGTAGCGGGGCTGTCTATTTTCATTGGGTCAGTTGGTTCAGTTGGGCAACCCATCTTCCCCTTAGACTTTGGGTCAGACCCAGGCGCAACGGTTTCCCGTGCAATCTTAGTCTTTCCCGATTCATTATTTGGGTTTGACCCGGGCGAGGGCGCTCTCGCTGTTGACAATCATAGACTTCTATGCACGTCGAAGTTGAAGTGGATTGCTAAAATCTCCATCTTGACCCCAACTTAATTAGAACTGACGGTACGGGCATTTTCGGGGAGTAGCCCGCCTCTGACTGAAGATTGTCAGGTCCAGTTCTTAGCAGAAGTTGAAGGTCTATGTCTAGCTATAACATCTCTACCTGGCTATTACTACCTATCCATCTCGCTTGCCTTCTTCTTACTGCCTTACTGCCCCCCTGCTTCGCTTCCCCCTTTTCGACCCTGGATTCTTGAGGCCTCAAACCATGAAGCGGCGGATCTTGATGACAGACAGATAATAGGTTAAAGCGTCCAGCCACATCCAACAAAGAGTTCGCTCCGTACCCTATCCATGGAAGAGTGGTTGAACTCCTATCCTTGCCCGGCCCCCACCAGCCCAGAAAAAACCACTCCCCAGCTGTCGATGTTGATGATGTCAGGATCAATGACCTGTTCAGCTTTCTGTGGTCGACAACCGGATCAGAGGAGTACTAATCATCGATACACTCCTCTTTCTATCTTTCTCACGCCTTTGATCAATAGGAAAGCCAGGGGCCGTTCAGTGGTTAATTCCTAAGTGAGTATGATAGGCTCTATATGACGCTTCTGCGCTTATTCTTTCTTTACACCGAAAAATTTAAATGTCCTTTTCTTTTCGCAGCAAGCTGCGTACACCGAAAGGGAAGGATGGATTCAATCCAGCCGAGAGGTTCGGCTAACCTGTGGCTGGATTGAATCCTTTCCACATATGAGTGAGTGATAGGGCGCAAGTGCCAAGTGGAATAACTTGAGGAGGATGAAGTGTATCAGGGGGTATCATGAGGCTGGGCTGGTCGGTCGGGTCGACGTAGAGTATGAGCCCCTAAAAAGTCAGCGTCAGGGGAGAGGCATTGGCTAAGAACGGATTGAAATGTGATCCAGTGCGAGGACTTGCTTCACGTGTTGGCAGGGCAAAGCATATAACGTAGAGTGGAGTGATTAGAGCAGTTGGCAGTGCATGCCTGTTCGAGTCGTAAGAGGGGCGAGTGCATGTCAAGGGCGGGGCGGTTAGTGCTTAGGGTGATACTTCCGAATCCAACTTGAACTCCTTTCGGCTTATATCTTAGACTTGGATATTCTGAGATGAGATAGAAACCGAGACAGCAGCTTCCGGCAGTTCAAGCAGTTCATGGAAAGGAAGTAAGCGAAGAGAAGAGGTCAGTAGTGAAAGTAAAGCAAGTCAGGTGTAGGGTAGCTTATAACTAGCACCGTTGCTCAAGCTCTTTTTTTCTTTTAATTCAAAAGAGCTTTTAAGATAAAGACTAAAGCCGGAAGTCGTAGAAATCAGGTAGCCGGTACTCCGGGGAAGGTGGAAAAGAGAACCGTTTCAGTTCCTTCTCTTTGACTTCGGCACTTGAGCTTCACTCACTTAACTTGCACTCCTCAAGGCCCTCTTTCTTTGCCAAGCATTTCGCTACTCAAACTCACCATAGCATTTCTCAAGCCAGAGGAACCTCTAAACTAAATAACTACCGTCCGCTTCGCTTCGACTTGGTCATCTCCGTACCTTCGTCACTTGGACTTGGTGCTGCTAGCTTTGGTGCTTTGGTTCATTTCAGTAGAGCAAGAGAAAGAAAGAAGCCTCCCCGATGGAAAAAGTGTCGCTCTCGCTTAGCTCCCAATAACACCCGGGTAGTCCACACTTGATCAATCCGGCTTGAACTGGGCCTTTCCTCTTTTGTTAAGCCTTAGCTTTCTCTCCCATCCCAACTAGGCCAATCAGCTAATCAAGCCCACTGTTCCTTGAGCTCCCAACTTGCCCTTATGCCTTTCGGCTGTCACTTCGACTTGGTGCCCTTTCCTTAGCCTTTTTGTCCACGCTACGGGTGCTACAAGCTCCTGTTCTTGATGTCGAGCCGAGAAAGGCTTTCACTGGCCCTTCTCTTTCTAGCTGACCAACCCATCCTTTCAGCTCAGAAGCGAGTGGACCGGTCCTCACACCACAAAAAGGAGGAACACGAGGTCAGTTTCAGGCTCAAGCAAACGAAGGCAGCAAGCGGAGGCTTTAGTTTAGTGTCCGTAGTTGCTTTACTTTAGGAGGAAGCAAAGCAGCTTGATTTCATAACCACTTAGTAAAGTGTATGTCTTCTTGTTGTTGAGTCCTATCTCAATAAGCCTACTCAATGAAGATATATACTTTCAAATGACTAGTAAGGAGTCGGGCCATATGTATTGAGGAGGGAGATGGGGGAAAGACTCCCTCTTCGAGAGACGTGGTTCATGCGCCTAACCAGCGCTAAGGAGTCATCGGTAACGGCGGCTGATTGGTTCCTGTTTATGCTCTTGCGTTTACTCACTCGTACTACTTGTTAAAATCAAACTGCAAATTAAGGCAGTCAGCATTGCAGCTACTTCATAGTCATAGTAATAGTAGTGGTCGGGCCTTACTCCAGCTTCAGAGAGTAGAAAATGGAGAATCATAAGCCTGACAGCCCGACCTCACTCAGGAATAGACACTCGAAAGGCCATCAATCAAAGAAAAGAAAGAGTCTCTTCCCCGGGAAACTCTCCTCTCGGTCAGCAGCTCCTCGGTCTCGAACTCATATGGTCCATTGTCCTTGAAACTATCATCTGCGCCTCTGGTCTTGAAAGCAATCTCCTCTGGAAAGCCATCACTCAGGCACAGGAAGAGGTTTGGAAACCTCTATCCGTCTCTCTCAAGCCATTTTCAAAGTAAGCTGATCAGTCTTCTGTCAAGTAAGTTAGTCACTCGGAATCCATCGGCCAATTAACATTGCCGCAGATGAACAATCTTTCATTCCGTGCTTTGTCCCTCGAAGGTACCTGCGAATGCTTATGGATGGAAACTAGCCTTTCGGTAAGCTCCGGTCTAACTAGTTTCTTCTTGCTCCCCTATCAACTGACCGGGCAAGGCACGCAATCTCAGACGTAAGAATCTCTTCTTATCTTATATTCGAAGCAAGGACATGTTGATCTGTCTTTATCTACCAGATAGCCTCATCTTTCCCCCCTCCCCGGATCCATCATCTTCGAGGAGGAGGAAAGAGAAGTCCAATACTATTTATGGAAGACTAGGGATTGCTAATCTGCCTACGCGGGAAGCCTTCTCCCTCTCAGGCTAAAGAGTAAAGATAGCCCTTGCCCTCTAATACATGTCACATTGGATTTGCTAGTATTCCTACGGGGCTTAGTATTCCGAAGAGTCATCCTAATCCATGTTGCTAATGTTCCGGTCTTCAAACAAGAACTAGGGGGCTCGTTCGACCGGTTAGACATGAGGTCGAACATGTCCCGCTTCGCCCTCTGGCACTAACCTTAGTGTCCATATATTGTCGCGGGAAAAAGGCGCTCAGATGCGCTTACAGTCTTATTACTGTATCCTACCAGGAGGACTCGAGGGGCCTTTCGGCGCCAGAGCCATAGCAAGACCACAGCACTCTTCCAGAGTTATCTTTCAATCTTATCTAACCATTGATAAGATCTAGACCAAATACGAGATGACACGACGTCGAAAGTAAACCTGACCGCTTTCTCTCCGAAAGGAATCGGAGATACTTTCTGGCGGACGAGGTCATAGCACCGGAACATCAGACCATATTTATGAAACTTTGATAATTGGTCTTTCCGATCCGGCCTAAAACACACGGCCGGAGGATCAAGGAAACTCTCAACGGGGATTGAGAAGTCAACTCTCGCCCTGTACCACCACGCGCAATAAGCCAAACAGGCTTTAACCCGAGAAAAAGCTTTTCTGTCAGCAAGCCGGTGTCCTCATCGAGCTTCAAATCGAGATCAGTGGCAAAGCGCTCCACATGACCCCAATCCGAAGAACACGAAGACACAAGCATGTCTCGCACCATACCCATATGATAACAAGTGATTAATATTCCATCTGGGAACCCTAACCAAACCTGAAATGGGAGTGGTAGGATACCACCGGGAGAGAACGCCACAAGGATGTGGCGATACCAGTGTCTATTATAATGAGGACTCACGTGCTCTGGTTTTGCAGAATATCTACGAAAACCAGCTTCACGAACTCTCATAGAGAGCTGCAGAGACGTCAGTCCAAGATTTCGAAACACCGGCATCCATGCAATCGCATGCCTCGCCGATCGTATCATTTTTACACTAATCGGGGATAGCTCACGACCGTGAATTCGGAATTTCTTCGCGAACGCAAGACCGCCTCTATCAGAGAGCAAAGACTTCGGTTTTGATCACCCCCAAGCGATTGATGACATCCTTATAAACGTCCGCAACCGCGGCGTCTCCGATGACGATATCGTCACCGAGAAGTGCGTATTTACAAAACTTATTTCCCGGGTATACCTTGTCAGCACAATACCACACCACAAAGTGATGTGATAGAGCGAACAAAGGCCAAGACGAGAGGTACCCTAGAGGCTGTGTCCTGTAGAAAATCGGACAAACATAGGCGGCTCCCCTGGTGCGCGGGGGGCTAGAAAGGCATTCGTTCCAAGCCCCGAGAACACCCACGCAAAGGCTGTCTCTAAATTGAACAGCCCTTGTATTTTATTTTAACTTCCTGAAACGACAGCGGAAAACGATCCGTTGCCGCCGACAGATCAAAAGAACGCAAAACGTCCAATTTTTACAAGCGGCGGAGAGGCCCTTTGCTTGACTTGGGCTCGAAAGAGGTGGGCAGCCAGCGGCATGAATCACTCATTTCGGGTTAATCCCTTGGTCGAGGGCTTTGTTATCGAAAAGGTAGTGGTAGTGGGTTCCGTGCAATTCGAGATATGAGCGCATTGGCTATTTCCGACGCTTCAATCGCCATTTCGACACCATTCGTGGGTTATTTTTTATGTCTTTACCGGACGATCTCGTAGTGGTGGCCATATAATTAATAGGTTCCCTCGTTCATAGAAGGGCACGATGATTGAATGCATAACCCATTCTTGATTGAAGCAATCATCAAACCGTAGGAGGGGACTGCTTCCAAAATCCTTCTTCTCCCACAGTTGGGTAAGGGGGAAGTAAACTACCCTAGAGTACTACCCGGCGACTTCCCTTGCCCGCTTTTGCTCCGATGAAGGCGTTGGAAGTGCTGTTGATTGTGCTCCTCGAAGAAAGAAGGTCAGTATCTGCAGTGGAGTAAGAATCCCCCGTGGAACAATGGTCTAGCCCCACGGACTAGTCGTTCAGTAGTCTTACAGAGCAGTTACTCAATGGTCCAGTTGTTTAGCCCTACTAGCGGGAGCCAAAAATGAATCGCAGTTGTTGGCAGCGCACAGCATAAGTCTCTAGCCTGCTGTATAGCCTACCGTCAGGGGCCCGGCAAACGGAACTCAGAGCTGCTCAACGCACCACCAGCCCTTGGCACAACGATCAGGTCAAGCAAAGCGCTCCAACCAAAGGGGCGCAGCGCGCACATAACTCCTTGATGAAAAAGAAAAAGCAGGGAGTTTTCAAGCTCTTCACATTGTTAAACTGGAATCCTTGAATTGCTTGATGACATTCGATTTCGTTCCGTCGGCGATCCTCGTTATCATGTCTCCTTTTGTTTATTTTCCTCTAGCTAGGCTAGAGCAATATATTCTAGATTGAAAGAATTACATAAATAGAGTTTAAATCCTTCGCGTATTAGGAACCAGCCCGGTGTTTAGCTATGTATAGGACTTTTCTTGGGATGACTGATTGACTGTAATGGGAATGAGTAGCCCCTTACCCTAAACAAGCGAGCACAATAGAGCTTACAGTTGTCGTCTATCTTCGCTCGATCACCGAACCGTCAGTCTTAACTCCTTGAATCAGTCAGCAAATTAGTAAGTCCATCAATCTGTAGTGGAATAGTCTCACCAGCCTGTAGAATAGTCCAGTAGTGGGTGAGTAGAGTCTGTGCTTTGGTGGGCACCGGACAGCACAGCAAGAAGCTTCTCGGCCGCCCTATCGCACACGAGATGAGAGTATACAGTACGCGTAACTAACTGGTATCGGCAATAGTTAAATGAGCGGGGTCAGGCTCAACCAACGACACCTGGTCTGGATCAGAGCAGCAGTGTTGACCTTATTACTTCCCTTCTTTTTGAACCTATGTCCTTTTTCTTGCTATCCTCGAAAAGCTTCTCCCCCTTTTCCTTCCCAACCTCCTACTTTCCGGAGCAGAACAATTTCCTGCTATCCTATCAACCGATAAGTCAGTAATAGTCGGAGCTTTGGGCACCGGGCACACAGCAAGAAGTAGCTCCGTCAACACAGCTCTAGGCGCACGCAATCAGCTCAGGAAGAGCACAACTCTAACTAGCGAAGCGAGGCGATCAGCTCAATTGAAAGAGAGGGCGCGGTGGGCATAGAATTCTTCGATTTAATTTCTTGCCTGTTGCACTGCGTGATAACAAATTTCATTTATTGATCGGATTCGATCAGAAAGGAAGGGCATTTTTTTGTCCAACCTGGCAAGGAATTAGGTTAAAATAAAAAGAAAGGATTCGTTGCTTCAACCCGTGGTAGGTAGGAGAGACAGTAGAAGGGGGAGATTCGCTGCAGCGGCTGCCTTGGCTAAATTCCTGTATTCCTTCACTCAACCTTGGCTTGATAGGCTCAGCACGGTACTACGGTTCTTCAGGCCCGACTCGGCATGGTTCACCACGTTCCTCTGCTCTTTTGGCTTGTTATAGTTCAACCCCGGCTCCTATGGTCTATGATTGCTCTCCTTAAGACCCGACCGGTGGGTTCGTTCGAGAGGCCCGGCACGGTTCCGCTTGGGGCGCTTCTGCAATAAATAGTTATGTACGTAGGGTGCGCGTAGAAAGCGTATAGTGCTCTTGTTTGATTGATTGTAATTGAGTTGACTGACTCAGGAACTTTCCCTTAGGGTCAATGCACGAGGTGAGCGTCTTTCAATGCTTGCTTTGTTAGTTGTTTAGCCTATAGCCTTGTTGCTAAAGCTGTTAGCGCGTAGTCTGTCTCATATGCCTCCAAGGGCGGTGGGTGGGGAAGGAAGCGCGAGAGCAGGCTGGCTTAGAGGGGCGATGGACGAGGGCAGAGTCGTTTCCAAAGAATCAAAAGGCTCTTCCTTCATTCCCTCCTCTCCCCAAGATTGGTAGTTTGCTGGAATCAATTAACTATCATTAATTCACTATTTACCGCATAGAGAGAGATATCCTCCTTTCAACTAAAGGGAGTGACAGATGCGACGGCGGATGACAGATCCGACGGTGACAGATGCGACGGTGGATGACAAATGAGACTCTCGAGTGACAGATGCGACTCTCCTCTCCATTGACAAATGCGACTCTCGAGTGACAGATGCGACTCTCGAGTGACAGATGCTCCTCCCCTTTCTAGTTGTGACTCTTAATCCGGAAAAGAACCTATCTCTCTGGGCAGGCAACCCCTCAATGCAGTAAGGCGATCCCCTCTATTATTTTGAATTGTTGTAGTAAATCCGCCCCTTTCCTCATTTGGTGAGGGCTATTATAGTGAATAAAGGAGCTGCCTCCTATTGTTGAAGACCCGAGTTGAAGGAATCACAAGATCGCGCATCCACCTATTCGCTAATCTTAGACCGGCAATCCTAATCCCTCAAGACCTGACTATGAGATAGATACCAAGCCAAGGGATTGGTATTGATTGTGCTTACCACCTCTAAGCTGATCACTCGCAACTCACCACAGTCACTAGTATTTACTATTAGCAAATAGATGGTTGAGCCTGCCATACAAAGCTACCAATGCATTTAGCCAGCCGTCCCTTCGCACTAGTGGGGTAACCAGATTTCTAGATTGTTGAAGGCCTAGCAAAGAGGGCCCACCTATTTACCAGTTCTAGCTTATTCATTGATCCCTAGAGTCAGCGCTACTATCAACCGCCCACCCATTGAATGAAGGGTGCTACCAATAAAGCCAAGGGATAGATTCACCGCCCACCCATTGAATTTGGAAGGGTCCTACCAATCAATAAAGCCAAGGGCTAGATTCATGGTAGATAATATAGCCAGTTGGATAGAATGCCTGGGAAAGGCGCAGATTGCAAGGGAGAGAAGAGTTGGATGGAATGCCTGGGAAAGGCGCAGATTGCAAGGGAGAGAAGAGAAGGTCGCTGCCCCTTATCTCGTCATCGCGGGTGATCCATCATTTATGGTTGCTCCCCCTTATCTCGTCATGGTGGGTGATCAATCATCTGAGGACCATCATGCTCGATCTTCGCAACCAGCATTACCTTTTAATGGCATCATGCTCGATCTTCGCAACCAGCATTACCTGTTTAGGGGTCATTCGGGTATTATAGATCCGGTCCCAACCAAGCAGATTCACTACACAGGAACCATCCAATTCCTATAATTCAATCCCCTACGCAGGAACCATCCAATTCCTCTATTTCAATCCCATAGATTGGAAGCAATAGTACGACAACTTATCGATGTAGGCCGCACAACCAGTAAAACCTTTCTGTAGAAGGGCCTTCCATGAAATGGGAAACGCTTATCTACAAACAACACCAAATGGAGCCAGCTCTTATATACGGATTCACCAATCCCCTATTCAAGCAAGATCGAATAAGTCGCAAGTGACCATCTCTCATCATCCACGGCCAAAGTCAGAATTTCTACGGTCTACAGTTAGCAACGAATCATCTCGTCCCTACTCGTGACTCGTCCCTACTCGTCAAAAGGTATGTAATGAGCCCGGATCGTGATGGATGTGAAGTTCTCTATGGCAACGAATCCTGGTAAGTGTGTAACTGGAAGCTTGCCCTTGTAAGTGTAGTGGAATGGGAAGCAGGCTGCTATCAATCTCTGGTTGCGGTCCTAGCTCATCCATTTAAAGATATGGAGTGGAAAGCCGCCCTCCATCTCATTGTATCTTGGTATGGCTCCCAACCCTTGAAGGTGAAGAAGTGCTAGTTGTTAATAGGTAGATAGAAAGGCCTCCCCCTGGGTTATGGAATCGAGGGAGGAAGTTAAGACCCGGAAGGATGGTTGCATCCCTCCCATAGTTGTTGATAGGTGTGGTGTAAGAGGCAACCCTATAAAGGAAAGGGGAGTCGATAGTCTGGGGTTGCAGGATCTCCTCCTCAACTCACAGGCTCGACTTCGAAGGGAGGGGTCGTTAAAAGGCAGTGTTGAGTCGGAGGGTAAGCCTTCAACCTAGTACTGGAAGCATCGTTTGCTTGGGTTGCTTCCCCAGAAGCAAGAGGGAGTAGCTTCCCTAACAAGCAGAGGGTTCTCGCTTCACCTCAACTCGGAGGCTCGACATCAGTGGTTGCGAGTTCGGCCAAGGACGTGTTGGTAATGACGTAACCGAGAAGCAGGTGTGGTTAAAGCGAGTCAGCGGCCATAGGAGCGAAGCAAGTAAGAGTGGGTCTAGAGTTGCATGAAACTCCCAGGCGCGACATCGTAAAAGGTCGGTCCACCCTAACCAGAGTTGGGTGTTGATGTGGCTAAATAGGCAATCGTGGTGAGGATAGCTAGCAACTCCATCTCTTGTTCTCGAGCAGAGGAATCGAAGTAGGGCAACCCTTGGAGTAAGACCCGGGATCGTGTTGCATCCCTGCTGTGTAAGAGGTGGGTTCGAGCATCCGTCCTTCTCTTCATCTCGAGTTGTTAAAACGTATATGGAAAGGCCCTGCCATAGAAGTGTAGTGGAGAGGGAGCATCCGTGCATCATCTCTCGTTCTCGAGCAATAGAGAATACGAATGATGGACTTGCCTCCATCTCTTGTTCTCGAGCATTAGCAACACCAAAAGGTAGAAAGGTAAGACTGGTTAATGGAATATCAGGTTCTGTACTGGTTAATAAGAAATGAAGCGTTTCTGTTCCTCGAACCCGCCATCCCTTTTCCCATTGACGACCCTTTGATACGAAATGGACCATGTCTCTGTCAAGATTGACCACCCCTCTGTCGAAATTGACCACTTCATCCCTCTGTGAAACTTGACCATGTCTCTGTCAAAGTTGACCACCCGTCTGTCAAACTTGACCACTCTGATGGAATAGAAGTAACGAGTAGACTGGTTAATACGTATATAGTATGAGTTTCGAATCAGTTGTGAATCCGTCTCCCCTACTATTATATGGATAGAATGGTGAAATCGTACTAGGAGTAGAAAGTGGACTCTTGAACCGGTGCGTTAACATGCGACTATGACTTTCATTTCCTGGTGCGTTAACTAGTGGAATGGAAGCACTAGACTGGTTAGGTGTGCCCCTCCCCTTACTATCGTTGGAAATGGGGGGTTTCTGATCAAAGGAATCGACGAAAGGCGGGTTGGAAGGAAGTACCTGTAGGGAGTCTATAATGTCATTGGTGCAAGAATTCTTTAAGTAAGTGCAGGTTGTGTAGGAACGACTAGAAAGGTTATCCCGACTAGATATGCCATCCTTTACTCTAGACTGGTAAGCCTTCCATCTTTTTATCCCGACTAGACAGGTAGAGAGGTAAATACCGACTAGACTAGAAAGGTAAGCCTTCCGTAACGACATCTTTAGATAAGACTGGTAACTGTAACTGGTAAGCAATCCTCGACTGGTGCCATCGCTATGAACAGGTTAGGGGTCCTTCTGAACTGGTAAGCGATCCTTGTGAACTAGTAATCTGTAGACTGGTAACCGGCCTTCCTAATCTAGCGTTCAATGACGAGTAGAAAGGTACCAGCCATCCTTATGTTAATAGGTGGATAGGTAGAAAAGGCAAGTTCCTTATCAAGTGGATTGGTAAAGATCTTGTGTACTCTTCCACGGGTGCGTTAACTGGCGAACCATCGTTATCAAGTGGATTGGTAACCAGTCATAGAAGATAGAACGTTCGGTAACAAAGAATCTCATTTCCTTGAGCCGTAAAGGCAGGATGGAACGAAAAGAATCTCATTTCATTAAGCCATAGCTGTAAATGAAGGGTATCTGATCGTAGAAATCGTGGAAAGGGGGGTTGGAGGTAGAATCGTATGAGTAAGCGGTAAGAGTCGTGCTATAGTGAGGAATTGCACGAGGAAGCATGAGTGACGGAAACTGGAGTGGGGGCATAGAAGTAGGACAACCCTTGCAGTCATGGAAGCTTTCATTCGAGTGGCGAGCAACCCTTGAAGAAGTAGGGCAACCCTTCATTGATATTGATAGCGCTTTAATACGTACCTGAAGCTGTAAGCTGGCCTTCCATCCATTCGAGTGGCGGGCAACCCTTGAAGCTGTAAGATGGATAGCGCTTTAGTAGTACTTGAAGCTGTAAGCTGGCGTTCAATCGAAAAGATCTGGATCTATTCCTGGTGCGTCAACTCGTGCTAGCGAGCGATCCTTATGTTGATCTGTTCCTCGTGCGTTACTTAACTGGAAAGGTACTGTAAAGGTAGGAGCAGCCCTGGTCCCTGCATCTCCTGTTTACTCGTCCCTGCATATCCTGCTTACCGGGCAGCACGGTCCCTCCTCTAATCTGTAGTCCGTGCCCGTACCCTATAAGGGTAAGACTGGTAAGCGATCCTTTACTGGTCCATCCTTTACTGGTAAGCGATCGTTATCTATTCTCAATAACTGGTGCCTTAAAAGGTGAATAGTGGACTCGTGCCTTAGAAGGTAAATAGTGTAAAGGTCCCGGCAACCACTGTGGCCATCGTTACGTTTATACTGGTGCCATCCTCATGAAGTGGAATGGTATGGCCATCGTTATGAACCGGTACTGGAAATGCATGGTATGGCCATCCTTATGAACCGGTACTCGAACCTTCCCTCTTAACTGGTAAGCCTTCCATCCATTCTAATTAACTGGTGCCATCCTTGCAATCGAAGGTCCGACCAACCTCTCCTATTTACTGGAAAGGTAAGCCATCGTTATGAACAGGTTAGCCATCCTTATGAACTAGTCATCTTTATACTGGTGCCATCGTTATGGAGTGGAATGGTACTGGAAAGGTGAGACTGGTAAGAAAGGTTCTGATTACCGGACTGGAAAGGTATTAGCCCGACTAGAAAGGTAAGACTGGTAAAGGTCCGACCGAGCTCTCCTATCTAGTTGACTCGTGCCTTGGTTCCGTCCATCGCTATGTTTATCCTGGTAACTGTGATAGCCTCCCTAATGCTGGAATCCCGAATGGCATCTTGTATCAGTTCCAGGTCCCGAGGATAAGAGTTTCGCTTCAACCGCTTCGAAGCAAAGTAAATTTCACTCCTCAGCTGATGATTCACAAGGCTCTCATTCGGGAGCAAGACATTCAAGGGAAAGTCCGGGATCTATTGATGCTGCTGATTCGAGATCTTATTCCAGGGGTTGGAAGTGGTTTCCACGTCTATAAGGACTATCTCTAATTCCCGGGGTAGTAAGGCTGGTCCTACTCTATCGGAATTCCCGGATGGATTTCTTGCCCGATAGTAGGAATAGTCCTATATGGCAAAGTGACACATCGGACTCCAGATGAGGTTGGCTGGAATTGATAGATTATTCCCCAACCTTTAATGGAAGGGGGACCAGTAGCTTATGGAGAGGGGTGGGATTGGACCGTAATCAATATTGGCCGGGAGTTTGATTCGCGAATAGAAGAATAGTTGGCCAGGGGGTGGTTTGCTGGAATTCACTCCTCGGGTGCTAGTAGAGCTCTTTCTATTGATTACAGAAGGGCGCCCTCGTTCCTCATGGTTGGAATTCCCGGCAATAAATGAATCGAATACTTGCTCCACTTCCATCATTCAGGGGTTAATGGATGGGATTATTGAAAAGTAAGTCTAGTAGGCGATCCTCCCCTTTCCAATTCTTTGGGTTGCGGGTTGGAAGTCGCCCATTTCAATCCGCAGTCAACTCCTCTTGTAGTTAGGGACCTGTCTACTTCCTTCCAGTAGCTCGAAGTCGTTAATAAGTGCCCTCTTTCCCCCCTCCCGCAATCATTGGGTTGGAAGTTCTTTCTACCCCTCCCTCGACTCCAATCTTTCTATGGCTGGCTCTTGCACTAGAAATACCTCTTCTCCCCCTTTCAATAGTGGGCGATCTAAAATGAATAGTGGGCTTTTCTCCCAGCGTGATCCGAACTCTCCCCTTCCTGATTGCTGGACTTCCCCTTCAAATGACTATCATTGCCCCGGTACAGCCTTCCCCAAATAGAAATAGTAGGGGACCCGGAATAGTATTGGAATTAGTAATCGCTCCTCTCCCATAGATAAGGCTGACCTCCTACTACATATCTCAACTTCTCCTGCCTCCCAACCCTTTAAGTAAGAGATTCATTTCTTGCCCAACACAATTCATAGTTGGGAGGGATAGTAGAGATACGAAACTATGGAAATCTAAATCTATCGATAGAGGGAGCTGTTCACTTATCTGCTTCATTCGAATTCATAAATTCATTATTGGTAGAAAGAGATAATCGATACACTAATGCTGCAGATCGATACGCTAATGCTGTATATCGATACACTAACCATCTCTGCTCGAATAGAAAGTACTCTCCTGGCAAGCTTCCCCCTCCTATTCCTTGCCCAAGAAAGCAGTTATCTACCGCGGGGTTGGGTTGCTAATACGTACGTAATGCTCCTCTCACGTTCAAGAGTGCGAGAAGTATTCATCCCGTTCCTTCATTCCCAATTGGTTTCGAGTATCCCTCCCAACCTCCCATCCTTGTCTCCTACTTTCCAACGCAATAAAGAATATTTCCAGACCGCCAACCTCCCCTTATTAGAATAGTAGGGGAGCCTTTATGGATTCATTGATATGAAATGAATAGGGGCCGGCACTATCATTTGAGATTCGGCCCAATTATCTATCTGTGGGGGGTCGACCTCATCAATTGGTAAACTTCGCAGAGCATCAGGCGACTGTTGTAGGGACTCGTAGGATTGGTTCCACTGCAGTAACAGTATTAATTGACCCCTATTCATCCCACATTAATCAATTTAGAAAGGTGGTTCTTGGCCCTACTATTATCCAAGGCCCCAATCAAGCTGTTTCAAGTGAGTACGATGTTCCCTCCAATTCATGATAGTAGGGGCTGCGGCACTAATGATGTGATACTCCGCCGGATGGATAAGGGATTGAAGTACCACCCGGATATAGGAAAGAAAGGGAGTCCCCTGAAATAGGTTGATACTCCCACCCAAGCTATTATCTATTATAGGGAAGATTGATAGGTGCATCCACCCCCAGCTACTAGAATCTAGGCCTTTCCCCCTATCTATCAAGAAATCCCAACTCCCTTTCCATTCTTCCTCGTTGATGGTTATCCCCCACGCATTCGAAAGTGAAGTACTCGACTGCAGCTATGCCGCCCTACCATTATTGATTCCGATTCGGCCATCGACTGATACGTATATAAAGCTATCCGTCGAATCTCCCGCTAACCCCCCTTCTCCTATGCAATAAGGTGTTGGACCTTTATGATGAGAGATTAGGGCAACTATTTCCATTTCTTTCCTTAGGAATATCGATGTTCGACAGTTGGCGCATAAACTCCCTCATTAATGCTGCCGATCTGTAAACATCTGCCAATATCCTCTTACTCATTAGCTACAAAGGGGTTGCTGATACATATGTAATAGGATCAGACAAGTGACTCTACTATCCGATCATCCACTCGTCCGAATTATGTAAGACAGGTTGGGAAGAGTGCCATTTCATTCGATTTGGGGTTCTTCGTACCAGGAGATCCCGATTAATCAAGCTTATCATTACTTCCCACTAAATGAAAACTCCCATTCTCCTTGCTGATCGGATGATTTGAATAAGGAACCAACTGAAGATATAACTATATCGCTTCTCTTCAATCAATAGTGGGGCGAATTGTTAATACGTATATGATAGTCGGTGTGCGGGAGAGAAATCAAGATGTTCGTTTCTTCCGGAGGTACTCATTTGCAACAGATGGTACTGATCCTTAGTGACAGATAAGTTATGACAGAGTTGTTATGACAGAGTTGTTATTAATGACAGAGTTGTTGTGACGGATCGGTAATGAAACTATCTATTGTCGGTTGTTGATGACCCCTGCCTCTCGTTCCCAAGCCGACCCTTTCGTTAAACTAGGGGGATTGGCATTTAGGGAACTATGAGTTCCTATTATCCCTTGCTCATCGAGCCAGGTGGGCAGTGAAGAATCTATCCCTCTCGAGCATGATCCTGCCTACTAGGGCTCGGAGGAGGTAGGCAGTGGAGACTATCTGTGATATAGGAGGTTGGCTTTTGAATAACTATCCCTATGGGGGTGGTCGTTTAGGGAACTATCTATTCAAGCAGACCCTTGCATTCTACAGCTTAGCGTTTCTATCCCCCAACCTTCATTTGCGGTTCTTTCCAACTCCAACCTTTATTACTCGATTTGCGGTTCTTTCCAACTCCAACCCTTATTTGCGGTTCTTTCTCAATAAACCCCTAGATTGGCCTTTAATCGCGCGACACAGTTTCATTCGGGGTTGAATCGCGTGACACAGTTCGTTCGGGTTAGCTCAACCGCCCGCCCTCTCTATCAATCGATCTAGAGAGAGCTGAGGAGCAAGAACTGCCACTATCATTTCATTGGCTCACCACCTATAGCATTGGCTCACCACCTCTAGATTCACATCTACCACCAACACTGGAACTTGAAAGGTCCGAACAACCAATCGAGGGGAATGGAATCGATCGAAATGCCGGGGGAGGAATGAGCGATTGGGAGCAGAGCAGCTTTCTATGAATAAAGGCAACTCACCACTGCTAGCTCACCATTAGAGGGGCATAGATCGCCGGTGAGCTGATAATTTGATGCTGGTAACAGAAATAGAAGGGGGGCTTATCACCAATTGATCGCACGCCCTTCAATCAATAATCCACAGTTCGATGCATCGGGTAGGTGGATAAGGAATGATTTACTGCCAGCTCAACATCTCTTACTGGGAAGGGCAATCTAACTGATAAAGTGGGCACCAACTCCATCAATCCCGAAGGTTCACTTCTCAATCATTAAGCTGATCGGGGACCGGGGAATGGAATTGAAACGTAATATGGAGGGAAGTACCAAGGTTTACGGCCACTAGAGTCTCATCTACGGAAATAGTTATTGATAAGGCTCGAGCAAGAACTGCCGCTATAGATCGCAAGCTATTGATGGCCGAGATCATGATATGAATGAATCGCCCATCCCCGGGCACCTATTTAGCTCATAGCTACCTATCATAATTGAAAGGCCGAGCCCTACTATTAGGAATCGAAGGGAAGGGGTAAGGTCCTGCAATCACTAGTTCTTATAGAGAGAATTATGATGATTCATCGATCCCTCTGGATTGCGAGGGATTGCTGGAATAAAGGTTTATTTCATGGTTGGCCATCCATTAATAATCGATCAAGGGACTAGACCACCTAATCTGAATGGCCACTGCATTGAAGGGCGCTTTTAGCGAATGCCGAGCTCAATAACCAAATAGCAAATCTATCCCTATGGGCCATCATAATATTCAATCTAGCTGCTGGATGCGGATAAAGTGATTGATGAGGGAAGGAGGAAGGCCAAGGCGAAAGGGCTAACCATCCATTTGAATAGGCCGCCTTCTCCCTTATCCTCCCTTGGCAACCCACCATTTGGAATAAAAGATTGGCCACTAATCGATGCTGAAGCGGGGGAGATATGCCATTCTTACCGGATCGAGGGATCTTGGATAGAGTGATTCCGAGTGCTATTCCATCACTAGTTGCTCACCACTGAAAGCGAGTTTACACCGCGGCTTACCGCCAATCCTATCTATCTACTACCAACCCTACGGAACGGAAGAGAGCAGGAGCCACCATCCACTAGTTCAATTTCAATGGTAGGCATTTTCAGCTTTCTCTCTCACCTCTCTATATTCAAGCTTGTTAATACGTAGATAATAGATAGTGCTTATAGAATAGTAATTTTTTCCACGTCTCTAGTAGGATTATGCAAGAACCGAACCATAATAATATTTTCAAGGGTGCGCTTCGCCGATATTTTATCTTAGCGATTATGAACCAACCAATTGCTCGATCCATTAGGTTATTCAGGTAATGGGGAGGATTAATAGTCACTATAGCTGTCCTCCTCCCCTTTGTACTCTTGCGCATACTGCCAATCCTCCCTGGCGCCTATCTCCCTTTTCAACTGTGTCTCTAAATCATCGACCCTTTCTGTTAATTCCGCCACTTGTGTGGCCAAATCGTTCACCTGGGAATTGTCAGCGATTTTGCGAAGCTCCTTTCTCAAGGCCTGTAGCTCAATAGCCTGCTTTTCTTCGCTCCCGAGCTTCCGAGTGATTTCGTCAGTCAAAGCTTGTTTCAAAGTCTGGATCTCGATCTGCTGGTTCCGAGTAAGTTCCTCCAACTTCCGAGTGAGTTCCACCAAATAGTAAAATTTGTCACTGTTGAGTCGCTGCTTGTTGATCTCATCAGAATAAATGATATCCTCGCAATTGGTGCAGAAATAGTACTCGGGGTGCTTGGGACTTCTCGTGGGAATGAGAAAACGCCCACAACAGCGAACTCCCCGCTCCTCCACAATTTTGTGAATCTGAATACTGGAATTTTCGCTCGACCGAAATGGAAGGAGCTTTTCCTGCAAAGAAGTAAGCTCTTTCTCTAAGTGATCCTGCTGGTTCTGGTTCTTAATAATCTGCTCTTCGTGCAGTTCATTCAGAGTAAATAGACCGTGGATTGCCTTCTGAACTTGCTTCATCTGTACCTGGACTTCCGTCTCTTCCGGAGGCAGCTCCTGCGGCAAGCTTTTAGCGCTGTCAGCACCATTTCTGTCTCCATCATTCCCTTCAGGCTGTTGGGAGATGTTTTCAGGTAAATAAGTAACTGGCAATATTTCCTTCTCCCCAGTCTTTTATTAGGAATCAATCAATTCATCTCTTACTGGAATAGAGGTAGTATTAATTAGTAGTATTTCTATCTATCTAGCGGCGGTTATTTCGAATATCCGCCGATTCATTTATTGACCATTCCCCAAGAATAGCGCCCTTACTGGGGATGCTTCACCAATAAAGTATCTCGAATGGCATAGTATCGACTAGCACGAAAAGGTCGGATAAAGCTGGGGATGAAAGAGTCCATTATAGTAGTATTAACAACTTCGATTTCCAGTATGAATCGATAAACTATTGAACGAGATGGGGGCTGCGCCCAGGATTATTCGAGAAAACCCGAGCTTTTCGGAGAAGCCATTTTCTCGTATTGGCAGTGGGGCGGAGGAGGGTAAGCCATAGTGAGTTGGTCGACTCCCGAGGGGAGTGGAGCGCCATCTGATGGTCCATGCAGTGTGTGTGGCAGATGGCTCGCTAATGGAGATTGACTAGTCATTGCTGTGAGTAGGGAGCGACTTCTTTTGGTGGTTTCAACGTACCGTTCACAATCGGGATAACGCCTTCCAGAGCCCTAAGCTCCATCTTTCCTGACCATAGGAGTTGTAGGAATGCGCGGGAGCAACGCGAATTAGTTTAGCAGGGTAGAGAATCCGTATATAGAGTCTAGAATTCGTCTATAGATAGCTAACCCTAGTCCACTTATCAAGGATGATGTGAGTTTGTCATATGCTCGACGAGCCGCTACATCAGGACAGTGACTGCTTGATCCGCCCACCCCTAAATAATAATAGTAGGGGCTCGACCACCTCCTTTATTATAAGTAGGGCTCGCACCTTTTACATAATAATAGGCCCACCTCCTTATCGAATAATAGAAAGGGCTACCCGGAATCCATAATAGTGGCGCTCTGGCTTTAGCATTTCGAAACTTCGGACTCTTTATCTGAGTCGCGGAGTCCCATTCCTCAGCTTGGGTTCTCTCTGGACACTGGCAACCTTTCCTCCATAGCCCAAGATTCTTCCTCAGAAGGAGACACTCACTTCTTCCTAGTGATCATATCTAGACATCATTTGATGCTTGATTTGCTGCATCTCATCCCCATCCACCATGAGGATATGGTCTCCGTCCGATAACCAGCGGGCATGAACGGAAGCAGGCTTATCCTCTTGCTGATCCACTTCCACATGCATATGAGCATATCGGGCAAAGTATGCCTCATCGTAATAGTAGCGCTTCTCACTCATGTGGGGCTTTACATGGTCCACACCATTCCCGGGACGAGGTAGGAGCTCGCATAAGTCGCGCCTTTATTGATTCATTGATATGGAATAAATAGGGGCCCTACTATTATTCAAGGCGGCACCCTATATATTTGAAGGGGCCTATTATTATTATTTGAGGCGTGCGTATGCATTTGTTTCTCTTCCCACCCCTCATAGATAATGATGGAACGGTATTGGTTCATATCATTCCGGGGGATGGAGGTATTCTAGACGATAGGTATGGATGGGACGTGGAACCTAGTCACATCACGTATCTAATCACGTTGCACCCTTCTAAATGGGTAATTGCATGGACGAAACGAATGCTTTATCATGTAGAGGAAAGGCTGCCAGTCTGTGGAATGTATTACCAAACCTCCTAAGTAGCACTTCCTCTTTATAAAGCGTTATATAGAAAAGCCCCACTATTCTCATAATCGCCGGGCCCCATTCATCCCATATTAATAAATCGATAAAGCTCAAATAATTCGGCCTATGAATTTCAACATTTCGGGTTCCGGTTGAGATGGTTCTAAAATGAGCTGTCGAAAGGGGGTAAGGCTAGTGATATGTCTGTGTTGGTGTCGTTCTCCATCCCGCCCCTCTTCTCCCTCCCGGAGAGGGGGAAGGAAGAAAGTCCGTCTATAGTATACGGTTCATGCCCATTTCTATATTCAAGTCTAACCGAACTGCCCCTTATTCCTTCATTCAAGCGAGCCCCTCTCTCTTAATAATCATTCTCCTCCCCCTATATTACGATAAGGGCCAGCCCCCGCGTAATAATCGATTCAGCAAGTTCAGGCCGAACACACCCCTATTCTGAATAAGGGTTGGTTCTGTCCCCAATTAGTGGAACGAGTCATGCACCCGAACACACAATTAGTTGGGGTTCCGTTGATGATTCTCGCCAGCACCTCATCATATAGGAAAAGGGGTTGGTGATTCCGAACTATCAATCGGGGGCGCTTACATACCTATGAGGCCCTCCCTGTCTGTATATTATCAAGACCTCAATTAGTTGGCTCGCTTCCACTCATTATTACATAAGGGGAGTTTGGAGTGATAGCGGGAGAGCTTTTCCGATTCATTCACTATTGGAATTAGAGCTAGCTTCCTCCATTTCTGGATTACTGTATCCCCTCCATTCGACTGTGCCGGGACCAGAGGAAACATTTGAGTAGTCAATTCCAGGGACTAATAACTCGCCTTCCCTACCTTCTCCAGATCCGCACCCTTCCAACTAATGATCCCACCTATCCAGTTCAGTCATGGACCCCCGTAAGAATCGAGCTGCTTCACAGACTTTTCCCCCACATATATATAGAGGTGGCCACTCCAAGAATGGAATATACGGAGGGCCTTGGACGTTGCTCCAGCCGAGATCAGGGAGTGATGCCGGGCTTAAACTGTGGATCGAGACGAATCAGCACCTTCCTTGTACCCAGAAACCCAGACGTGCAACCCCCGATCTATAATAGGTATAAGAAGCTAGCTCCGCTTAAATAGTCATAATGGGGGGAAGCGCTGCATCAAACGGGGCATTTCCCTTTTCCATAGAATGATTTGCGGGGGGATAAATGGAAAGAGAGAAGCATTCAATTAGCGGGAGGACTGGGCGGGCCAATAATAGTAGGAGATTTGACCCGCGCTAGCAACAGAGTGAGTGATGGGCCCTGAGTATCGAGGGAATAGTGTTCGGTAGTACCCGCTCGGATCAAATAAGTAGTTCGGCTCACGTACGCTTAAGCTATGTTCCCTTTATCAATCAAACCACAACGTTTATTCATCAACCCCAGGGTCGAGCCTTGAATAAGTCATAATAATGGGGCATTACTCAACTCAGTTTACTCATTCACTTTAGCCGTGGCCTACCCCTTCCCATCTGGGGCCCTTAAATAATAATAATGGGTCGAAACGGTAGTTCGTTCGTTGAATCAGACTCTCGAGCCAGTCACTAGAGAATACCAGGATAGTCGCTTTATGGAGTGGTGTATAGTGTCCCTTATCCGGGAATATGAAACCGAAATCGATCGAGTGATCTTCTACAAATAATAATAGTAGCCTCACCCCTGCCTGAAGCTTAGTGGGAGTATGAGACTGGAACCGATGCTGAAACAAGTTCTACGCCCCTATTTATTCTGTATCAAGGAATTAAGAAGGGCTGCTTCTTTTTCTCTCCCCGCCTACGCGAATAATATAGGGGGACGGCCCCTTGTTATTAGGGGTCGGAGAAGCACGCGCATGAGTGAGTCGGGGGAGCATTTATGCACCATGGAAGTTGATGCTACCTATGTAAGCACATTAGGGCAAGTGAATTTGACCTTCCCCACTGGAGGATCCCGTAACCACTAGATTCTTTCGAGGGCTTGGCTTGAAGATAGTTGCAGGTTCTGAAATGCAGACTCCTCACTACGGGGCCCGGATGAAGGGATTCGAAACACAGCATGGATCGGGGAGAGGGGAAATTTGACAGCTCTATTGATCGAGAAAGCTTGGGCGGGCCCCCAACCATTAGCACATTCTAAGATTCAGATGACTAATTGGCTGGGAATCATCAATTATCACGTGTTGACGGTCAGTGCAGAATGTTGCTCTACCCATTTCTTCTTTCCCTTTATTAGTAAGTAGTAAGGGAGCTAGACGAAGATCGACGAGTTGTCTTGTTTGTGATTTGCAAACGGTTTACCGTCATCCCCGAACAATTTGGCTGGAGTTGCAGAGGGAGAAAGGTGAATCCGCTCATGATGCGTGGAAAGTAGGGGAAGAGTCTGATTCAAAACCGTCTGTGATAGATCACGTCGAACTGAAGCACTTAAGAAAGAAGCTGAGAACTTTTGGTTGATTTGATGCTCATTCTGACACGGTTCATAAGGTCACAGCACAGACATAACCCGGTTGCTGCTACTGGTCAGGCTCATAAAATGCAAACATGGCTCGTGGTGGCCGTGGTAGAGGCCGCAACACAGGAGTTATGCACAGCCTCAAAATCAGACTCAAGGAAGATTTTCGCTTTCCAAAGAAAGAGTTTTCCGGAGTCAAGAGTGGAATGCTTGCTTGGCGGGCATGGGCAGCAGAGCTCTCGTGACTAAGCAACAACCCCTAGCATACTTTCGTCGATGAAGCAGAACGAGTTCCATGAACAGTCTTAGGTCAATGAGTTCGAGTTCCTGTTTCAAGAAGTCAAGGGAGTTTCCTGTCGGTTCGGTGAATCGGGGAGTTGAGTTCTTGTTTCAGGCGGAACAGGAAGTCAGCAGTGCTTTTCTTTTCCTCCGCTTGTCGGTCTGTCAGTTCAGATGAGGAAGAGGTTTTGAGTTCGAGTTGGAGTGGAAGCAGTGAAGGAGGCGAGTTCCGTATACTACGCGAGCCTAAAGAGAAGAGAGTTCAGTCTACGAAGGGTTCGGGTTGTCAGTCCGGATCAGTCCCACGCAGGCCCAGGAAACAGGGGAGCAAGCATAGATGGATAGGAAACAAGCATGGGAAGCAGTAACTCCCACCAAAACATGGTAGGCAGGGTAGTCACTCAACAAGCAATAGCATAGAAAGTGGGAAGCGAAAACAAGCGGAAGTGAAGTCCTCCCGTTTCGGTATATAGAGTTCTTTGTTCAGTATCCCTAAAGTCCGGGAAATCACGACATCGTATCGGGATTCAGCCTGATTAATGGATTACCCAAACGTACTCCCTTGTTCTGTCCCTCTCGGAGACCACAGGTACATCATAGTATGAAGACTCGCTAAGCTAGGGTTTCCTTACCTTACATGAAAGTAGAGTGAGGCGAGACTTACGTTTAGCTCTATCTGCTCCCGCTGGCGGGTACCTTAAGTGGCTTAGTTAGCTTAGCTTCGCTTAGATCTTAGTAAGCAGTAAGTTAAGCTTAGATAGAGAGAGCGTTGCCGCTTAGTAAGGTACCCGCTTCGCTTGAATGAAGTACGGAAAGCAAAGCAGCTTGATTTCATAACCATAACCTTCACTTAGTAAACTAAGCTATTAGCTTCGCACCGGGCGCTTAGTAAGCGTAAGCGGCTTCACTTACAAAGAGATCAGCCATCCCATAGCACGAGTACTAGTTTAGCATTTCCGTTCCTTCGATCTGATCATACTTGCTTGCGGGACTAGCTTAAGATCGTGACTAGTTAGCCTCTTCTCGATCCTAAGTTGCCTATTAAGATGAGACTCATACCGTTCCGTCTTCCTTACATCCGAAACCCTCAATCCAGAACGAGCTAGGCTGAACCAAGCACCATATAGACATTTTTTACTTTCACTTCGTGAGGGAGAAAGCGATTTTTATGGTTGTTGCTGATTTATTCACCAAGGCGTTGGGAAAAGAAAGATTGAACTTGCGGATTGGCGGGAATGTTGAACCTACATTCTACAGCTTGCCAACTAGCGTCAACAATCGGTCTATTCCTAATTTTGGTGAATAGATCATCAATTTGGTCTTCACTTTTTAGATATGGAGTCTTTTTGATTCCTGCCATTACCTTTTCTCAACCATAGTGACAATCAACTTCAAGATGCTTAGTTTGCTCGTGGAAAACTGGATTGGACGCTATATGTATGGTATGGCACTTCAGTAAAATAAATCATGATATAATTCATCCAATTATCTGTATATACCATGCATGGAATGAATGCATTAATCATGTTATCAGATAATATAAAAAAGATGTACTTTGATGAAACACTTCATCAGACTTTCTTTCGCCTAACAAGGCATAGTGCTTAAAAGAGAAGGGAATGAATATTCGCTGGCTTTAGTTGACGAAAATCTTCAGATACCCGTGTCATCATACCAAAGAGATAAGTAGCTTCTGATTCTTTCACTTCGCTTTGGGCTTTCTCAATCGCTGAATTCACTTCTTCTCTCCGTTCTTCTGCCTTATTTATTTTGTTCTATTTTTTTATTTTTTCGGTTTCCTTTTTTTTATAATTGTATAAAAGGAGTCAAAGTAGTGCCTGCGCGGTTTCCCCGATCTGGTGGGAGGTAATGGCTCGACCAGTAATCGAGAACCCCTCGTAGCAGGTCCTTCCCTTTCTTAAGCCCAGTCACACAGCCCTATACTTAGCAACTCGTAACAAGATCCGAACGAAGACAATGAAATCAAGCGGCGAAGCGAGCTTAAAAGGTTGCCCTGAGTTGAGGCTACTCCCTTACATCTGGAGATCGAATTCTCAGTAGATCGAGTGGCAAAACATATATGTAAAGATGGACTTCCTATGGATGCGAGAAAGATGTTAAAAGCATGTGCCCCCGGATGCAGATATGCCGATGGTTAGACGGCTAGCGAACATCCTATCTAAGAAGTTGGTTTCATGAGGCTAACTCGTAGCGTCCCCGTCGCTGCGTTAGGGGGAACTTAAGACTCACGAGTGAGTCAGCAAGATCAACAGTTAGAAAGATTTTATCTCCTTGCCCCCGCCCTTGCTTAAGGGATGAACATAGCGAATCATTCCCCAATAAGAAATACAGCAAAAATCTTTTAAGGTCGGAATCTTGATGCCTGCTGCTTGACAACACTAGCCTTGCTGAATAGTTATACACCTAGCTGCGTACAAGAGACGTCTGCTTGTCTATGAGAGAAGGGCAAACAGGTCACCAATCCGGGAGGAGAGACTCATCCTAGGTAAATTAAGATGCTTAGACCGATCAAATAGCCAGCCGGCCAGCCGTTGGGAGATGCTAACGGTCACGAAATAAAGTGTAAAATTGGTTTACTCAGGTTGTCCCTAAGAAGAACAGATTAAAGGGTAATAGTTCAACCTTCTGCGGGATTCAGAGAGATTTTATTTAAACAGGGACAGTGGTAGAAACTCAAGATTAGGGATATAAGCCTTAAAAACCAAAGCGCTTTAAAAAAGCCATGTACCCGCAGAACGGTTTACCGTACTAGCTAGTCACAACTAGCCGCCTCTAAGGGAACGAACCCTTATCTAATTGATCAAACCGGGTGAGGGAACTTGACAGGTTGCCTGAAACGAGGGTGTGCCCTCTGTTAACATATATTCCCACACAAAAGCAATGAGTGACCAAACCGATCAGGGTACGAAATGGTACTATGTCAACCAGGGCCTGGGCCGATCGCTTGAGCTGCACCTGACAGGGGCCCTTATCACGTAAGGCACAAGTCTTATACGAAAAAGAAGTGATAGTATAGGCAATGGAACTAGCGATAGCTTTGTTATGAGCTTGTTCTAGTAAGGGCTCGCGATCCAGCAACCCTACAAATAATAATAAATAAAGGCCTTTACTAGTAGGGTTGCTCTTTGAAGCCGGAGTTTGCTGGGGTCCGCCAATCCACAAGTTTCACCGCAACGACCAGTTTCCCCTTGTTACCAGACTCATCATCAGTCTAAAAACATGACCTTCCGCTCGTGTCTTATAGAAGCTCTCCGCACAACCTCGAAGCTGCGGCTTTCTTTTTTGATGGGGCATCTATTCAATTCGATCTAGAGCTTCCATTCGAGGAAGAACAAAAGAGTACGGTTCAGAGCGTTGACAGATTGAGGTATCCAGATAGCTTGTTAGCGATTACATTCATTGCCGGGGTCAAAGTCGTTTCGTAACGACTTTGACTTCGCATTCACCGATACATATCAATGAAAAGATTGACAGATATAATTCCTCACTTTCTAAAAATACCGAGAAGATAGCTTCATATGCCAGGGATGGTTGGTAAGGATTCGAAAGAACGAGGGGCAATAGCTTCATTTCAATAGCTTCACTCAGGCCTCCGTCTCCCTTCCGATCAAAGGTTTATTGCTATGGAAGGAAGTTACGGCTCTAGACCCTTTGCCTTTGCTTCGGTTCGAAAGAACGCTTTCGACGACTGAGTTAAGTTGGGTCGAGCTCAATATATCCGTCTACCTTCCTGGGGTCAGTTAACTCGCCGCAGCAGCTGGGGATTCAGATAAAGCACTTTAGGGTCTGTGTTCAGATAGATTGGAAACTCCCCTTCTTAAAGCAAGCTGCAAACCAAAGGGCAGCCCATTTATCACATGCCAACGTTAGGACACTAAAGCCGTTGCACCCCTGACAACTAAGATAATGACATGAAAGAAATAGGAAGAACAAGATAAGACCCACACACAAGCCTAGAAACTACACAAGAGGTCACACTAAGACTCCCACTCAAGCAGGCAAGGGATATACTAAGCCAAACAAGGCGTCGGCGGTAACTACACTGCATTGGAGCTTTTCACTCTATTACAATTCGTTCAGTCGTGTTCCTCGGGTGAGGAACACTCCTTCACTCCCATGAAATGCTAATCTGTAACATAGCGTAGATGAGAGTGCATCGTCCGGAAGGCTTTCAATCATGCTTCAAAAGCGAGTTTGTTACCGTGAATGGGTAATCCCCCTCTACAGGCTTCATAAAACGAAGAATTTGATCCAGAAAAAACCATTTTTTTAAGTTTAACTCGTCACAATGAATGTCCTTTTCTGAGCTTTGAACTCCGCTATCAGACGGGGGATTTACTAAACCGAAAAGGTGGACTAAGTACCGCTAACCCGAATTAATCGATGACCGCTATCGACGATGGCTATTCTCACTAATCGTATCTGCTAACGAAACTGTTGACTGAGCTGCTTCTTGTGACAAGTCAACAAAAGGCAAAAAATCCTTCTTTTTGCATGCAGGATCGGTGTAACCTTCCCCTACGCCTTAAAGAAGCGAGCCAACCTCCCTTGCTTTTCTTTGTCTGCCAGCTTCAGACTTGTATTAAGTTAGTTACCCGATTCCATTCCTTCTTCGCCAACCTTGCCTTCTCTTCTTGTCAACTCCTAACATCCGCTCTTCAGATGGTGAAACGGGCATTTCCCAATCTGTTGACTGCTTGTGTTAAGCAAATGAGTTGACTGCTGATTCTGCTTTCAAAGCCTTTCTACCTCCCCCGCCTTCACGCCCAGGTGAAAGCCTTACTTCTATTCCTTACTTTAAGGCTTTCTTATCCTAGTTAACACACTGCATTTGACACTCCCTAGGGCAGAAGGGGGAGAGTGATTCAATACCAAACAAGGAGGCGCTAACTGCCACTGTTGACGGCTGATTCTATTGAAAGACGAGCTCCTTCACTTTCACTTCCCCGCTGTCCTTGCTTGGCTAGCTTGCTTCGAAAGCTGTCTTGTAAGATTACAAAGAGGACTGCTACCGTAACTGCTTGACTAAGTCCTCGGTACAACTCTTCCTTTCCACTCCTGACATCCGCTCTGAAACAAGCTTGGTGTATGGCGCACCGCAATCAACGGATGTGAGTGAATGCATTGGCCGATTCTCTTTAGCAAGAAAGCGTGTTCAATGGGTCGTAGTATAGTGAACTCTTTATAAAAAAAGCGATATCCGGCTTTTGCAGTAATTAATTATTCAATATCAAGATAATTATTCATTCCTCTTTATAAAGATGGAGTTGGTTGGTGTGAAGGAAAGGTGTTAAGGCGGGAAAATATCTCCCCTACTCATTCGTTCTTCAATTCCGATTCCCTTGTTAATTAATGTTTCCTGCCCTTGTTATCGATCGGGCAAGATCTACGAATTAGTCTTTTTCAATAGATAAAATACCAGTACCCGGCCTATGTCCCCTATTTGTCTGATGGTAAGGAGCTCAATCGATCCCCGAGAATCTTTGGTTTAAATTGGTCCTTCCTGGGCATGGGCATCTCTTGTAATCCTTCCAAGCGGTCGAATTGAATTGGTCGCATCTGCCTTCCCGTTTAGTGAATCTCTAAGGGGCGTAATTAATCCAATCTCTCAATCGGTCGGTCAACTGCATTGACATTGGCGCATTCGATTTCTTCTTTTCCAAAAGTGGGTTCAAATCCCCTTGCCTTGCTGCTGAGTATGCCCTAGTTTTTTTCTTCTCGAAGAGTAGCTAGCTCATTTCTTCATCCACCATTGAATTGGAAGTTGCTTAATCACCCATGATGGCTGTTCTCGAAGAGAATCAACTGAATCAAGATCAATTGCCACGTGCTCTATTTCTCCTCCGTACCCCCCTGACTCCATAGGGCTCCATGGAGTTAAGAAGGCGGGACAGGAGTCAAGTGATTCGCACCCCATTCATCATCTCGTGGATCCGTTGGCGGCTCAACAATCTTCCATTGAGATGTAACCAACTTTATCGAGAGAGATCAGAGGTTGGGAAAGGTTTTCTTTCAAGTGAGGGTACGCAATAGAATAACATGGTTGTTGTCTTTGATACGTTCTTGTTCATCTTCGTCTTCCTCGGTCAGCTTAGTTTGAGTAAGAAATCGGGGAATCTCGGAGGAACCTTATAAAATATGCGCTTATGCGCTGCGCTTCGACTTGGTCCGCATCTCCGCGTAGCGGAGACTTGGTCCTTTAACTCTAACCTTTAGTCGACCAACCACCTTCTCCTTCCTAGGAAACCATTTGCCTTTGAATTCCTTTCCTGGACAAGCGTTCCTTTCTAGGCGACCTACCTTTATCAATCAATCTCGCTCCTTTCAAAGATGCGCTCTCACTCCACATTCAGTCAGCCTGCCGCTTTCGAACGAGATGCGAAGGTCAGTCGTGGGCCTAAGCTTGAAGATGTGCAGCTTGGTAGAGCATTTGCCAAAACAGGTTCATTTCTTTAGCGATATGCTCCGGCTTGGGAGGAGAAATAACTTAGCTTATTTTAAGTTAGCTCCTCAACAAACAGCGCAACCGCTATGCTAGCTCGGCATTGAAGCTAGAGCGAATGGAAGTAAGGAACCTTGGCTCATTCACCGAGGCTTATACTCCTAGATACATACATTATGGGACTATCAATCAACAGGCTCTGTCAACAGGTTCGGGTACTGGGTCAAGGTAAAAAACTCCTCCATCACTGGTGGTGAAGGCTAAGTAGGGTCAGCCACAGGAGCAACCTAGGCTTCTACTCTATAGCTCTGCCGCTGGTGCTATTTCCTCCGCCTCCACAAGCTGCGAACTCTTCGTAGTAGCGCGGGATTCCACTGCTTATTAAGGCCGCTTAGGGCTCACTCGACTTGGTCTCCACGCTACCACTGACCAGGTGACCAACCACTCCTTCCCTTACTTCTGTGGACCTTGCTTCGGCAGCAAACAGAGAAGCAAGGGTGGCATCAGCATCTTTTTATTCTTTTGATTCTGAGTTTGATTCTGAAGATTCTGTTTCAGCTGTTGATTCTGTTGAATCTGAAGATACTCTGTTAGCTGATCTTGACGCAGATCCTCTGTTTGCTACTTTACACGGTACTACCCCCGAGTTGAATCAATAGAGCTAGTTTCAGAGCAAGCATCTGAGCTAGTTTCAGCAGTCGATCTAGTTACACTAGCGCACTACTGCTTTGAAGCCGACTCCAACATCAAGGGTAGACGCCACTTACGAAGGAAGCCACTTTAGCGAAGGGGATGAGACATTCCCCCTTTTTAAGTGAACTGCTATTTGAAATATTCTAGTGGTGGTGAGTGGTAACCCTGTCTCAGATGCAGACAAAATAGATAAGATAATAGTTCCCCGTCAGGTGTAGTTCCGTCAAGTGTAGTTTCATGTGCCGAATGTTCATCAGGAGCCAGTTGCAGAAGACCTCGCCACGCGTTAACCCTTCTCGATTTCGTTAGTGTGAAGTGGGGGCCTGGTAGTTTTGCATCTGATCTAGTTGAAGCATACGAAGTAGGGAGGGCAGCTGCTGTAAGGGCAAGGATGGCAGCTTCCGTGGAATCTGTTGATTCAGTTTCTTCTGTTGATTCTGAATTTGATTATGGCGTTTATTCAGTTGATCCTCTCTTTAGCTTCTCTTGACGCTCAATTGAATTGACTCGCTTACGCTGATCTTTCATCTCCTGGTTTACCGGGTGAAGGAGCGAAGGGGATGTTCCCAGGATGAATCCGCACGAGGAGGGGCTCGCGTCTGATTAGCTAGTTGGTGAGGCACTTGCTCAACCAGAAGGAGCAGAGATGAATCGTGTTCCGTATCGACTAATAAATAAAGTCGGCTTAAAAGCAGTATCTTGCTGCTGGGAACTAGTGTACTGATAGCTCAAGTGTTCGGGTGAAAGAGAGTAGTTTCTTCAAGAGGTGGAGTTATGTTATTGGGCCTTAAATCAAGTAGTTTCCACCAACGAAATCTGCTTTGGTACTGAATGCAAGTAGTTCTGTAGTCAGTTAAGCCTAATATCAAGTTACGCCTACATGCGCATCTAGTGCAGTGGCTTGGAAGCAAGCTACCTTGACCATCTTCCGAAGAAGTTCTAAATAATCTACTGATCAAACGCTGTAGGAGCGCACTGCTCTACATTCAGCCAAGCCAACTAAGAGTCTACCGACAAAGAGTGCATAAAGGGGACGACGGGGAACGAAACCACTCGACCAACCCAACAACCAACTACACACACTGACACGGAACGGTATGAAACTCAAGTTCGGGAATTCGATGTTTGTTTGTTCTGTGTGCTTCTCAATGAGTACTATAACGGAACCTCCTCTCCTACGCGCGTCAGGCTTTGAATCGCCTATTCCTCCGTATCTCATATGGGTTTCACAATTCCTATATTTCTATTCGGCTTAATTGACTACTTTACTTTCGGTTACACTGACGGAAACTACTTGATTTAAGGCTTCAAAGCTAAAGAGAGTATGGAAGCTGATTTGTCACTTGAGCGTTAAGTCAGTCAATAGAATTCATCAAGAGAAAACTCAACTGCGGCAGTAGAGTTAAAATAGCGCTTTTCCTTTCCTCACTCTTTCAGTCTTCCTCTGCCTCTGGTCGAGCTAGCCTTCAATTGCATTTACTCGCTTCTCTTTCATCTCCTGAGTCCCTTTCTCCACTCAGTGTCTTCGTCTCCTTTTAGTCCAGCCAGCCTGACGGAACTACACTTGATTAAGGGCGCCTTCAAAGAAAGCCTGCCGCAGCCAACCTAGCGCACTTCCGGCGTCAAAGTCAACTCGATCAACGTTTAGCCCCACCCAGGTACTCTCTTTCAACCTGACGCGCGTAGGAGGGGACTACGCTTGATATCTGTAGGGCCCCCCTAGCCCCACTACCAAGAATGAAACCTGACTACACTACGGCTTCAAACAGCCAAAAATACGGGGTTTATGCAATTTGTGCATCTCTTTCAGATCAGCTAAACCGATTAGTGGAAAGATCAGCTAAAGCAGAGGGAGATGAAGAAGAAACAGAATTAACTGAATCAACTGAATCTACAGCTGAAACATAATCAACAGAAGAAACAGAATTAACGGAAGAAACAGAAGAAACTGAATCTGCCCTCCTTGCTTCTGATTCAACTAGATCTTCTGATGAAACTACTAGCTCAGATGCTAAACTCGCTAATGTTGCTTTTCCTACGCTGTTTCCTCCTCTCTCTGAAGCAGCATCCTCGCTTTACGCTTATCTCTCCTCTCTTTCACAAGCAACCTCTTTCATCTCCTCTCCTTTTAGTCGAGCGGATTTCATCTCCTGCGTCCCCGTCGTCCCTCTCTTTCAGATCCTCTTGCAGATCCTGCGTCCCTCTCTTTCATCTCCTCTCCTTTTAGTCGAGCGGATTTCATCTCCTCTTGCAGATCCTTTCTTTCATCTCCTTCGTCCCTATCGGAACAAACTCTTTCATCTCCTGAGTCCCTTTCTCCACTCAGTGTCTTCGTCTCCTTAGTGCCTAAAGGAGCTCAGTGTCTCTCTTCTCCTTCGGATCCTCTCTTTAGCTTCTCTTTCAGAGCCTCCACTATCTATGAAGTCGGCTTTGAAGCCTACTCCTGCTTGGCCTCCGCTCGCAGCTTTGAAGCCTACTTTTCTAGTTCCGTTCCGTCAGGGCCGTACCGTAAAGGTGGCGTTCCGTCAGTGCCGTATCTTGCTCCGTATCTAAAGGAGCGCTCTACTGATAGAGAGTTCCCTCTCCCTGTGTGATGGTTTACTCATAGTTGCCGTACTTGCACAGTAAAGTCGCTTTTCGCTCCTGAACCTTCGCTAAAGTGGCTTTTCCTCCGCAAGCTCCGGCTTCAAAGCCGACTCCGTTATAGGTGTCCAAGTACTTTGGTACTTTGGTTTCGTTAAAGTGGCCAAGCGACTCTTTGGCTCGCAAGCAAGATACGGATGAAAAGCCTACGTGCGCTAGTAGCAAACTACGGCCCTCACTACACTACACTAGTTCCCAGCAGCAAGCTCCGGCTTCAAAGCCGACTTCATAGAGAGTTGAGTTCAGGTGCCGAATGTGAAGGAGCTAAGGAACTTGACGTAACAGGGAATAAGGATCCAGAGCGCGAACGGGAGCTTCTCATGCCAGTCACGCCCAGAATCAATCGTCTGGAGACTTTCTTAATGTTTCCCCCGGCCAAGTTGACTACACTACACTCTCTATCTGTAGGCCCAGCAAACGGGGCTTAGTCAATTCAACTCTATATTCAGTAGGCCAAGCAAGATACGGCTTCAAAGCCTAAAAGCTCAGCAGGATGAACGGCGGATTAAAGCGAGGAGAGCAAGCAAGCAGCTTTAGTGAGGAAATGCAATTGAGAGAAGAGAGGATCAGAGAGGCAGTTACTTAGTTCCGAGGGACTAAGGAGACGCAGGAGAAGAGAGTAACTTAGTGAATAGAACCCGCCTTCTCAGAATGATCCTTGGATTTAGAGCCAGCCTGATCCCCTACTCCTTCACCTCGTAAACTTATAAATCAGTAGGCCCCCCCATAACTACAACTATCTATCAGTAGGCTAACCACACGTACATAATGATAGCGCTTAGGCACTGACGGAACTACATGAAACTACACTTTACGGTACTAAACTAGAGATTCAGTAGGCTTTGAAGCCTCCGTTAGCTAGTGGCGCACTACGGCTTTGGACGGGAAAGAAGCACTTCTGATACAGAACACGATTCATCTCTGATCCTCTCCTTCGTCTCCTTAGTTTCTATATAACTAAGCTTACTCTCTTTCAGATCGATCCTCGCTTGACGCTTCTCTTGACTCGCTTACTAAGTGCCTCTCTTTCATCTCCTCTCCTTTTAGTCGACTCTTGACAGATCCTCGATTTGCTTTTGATCTCCCCCATCTTCCTGGGGCAATTAGTTAAGATACAACACTCCGCTTACTGGAACTGCTTCATTCACCCGACATCTCTTATCTTGTTTCTGGGCTGGGATAAGACAAAAATGAAGGCCCCCAAAAAACGAATTTCCCTACTACTTAGATTTCTGTTTATTATTCCCTCTCCCCTCAAACCTTCTTTCTTTCTTCCCCCCGGGATACTTCTTTCTTTCAATTGCCTTCTTATTCCCCCGCCCTCTCGGACGGAAGAACAGAACTGCCTTGAATTCTTCGCCACCTCCTTTAAACGGATTTCCGGCCATAAGAAGGAGTTTTTCACATTACCCTTTCTTCAGGACGGACTTCTTCGACCTTTCGGCTGATCAATTCTGGGAAGTGGGGCCCCAGGCAATATTACAAACCGATAAATCAAGTCTAAAATGTCTAAGCGCCCCGGTCCCCTGGGATAAGATGTGGTTGGGAGGCATTGAGTTCAAATAAAGAAAATCTCTGTCTGCCCAATCGTCGTAATGTAATAAAGTAGTGGTCTTGAGAATCTCATAAAAGGAGAATCATCTTCTTGGCCCCACCCTCCAGAAGAATGAAACAAAGCCATTCTTCTATTTATTCCTGTCCTTCGGCCTCAGCTCCTTCCATTCCGATTGGTTTATCCCCTTAATTCGGAGAATCTCAACGAATCGTCTTATGGATCGTCAGAGGCGGAGATAACGATTCTCTTAGCGAGGCTAATTTCATTTTCATTCTTTTGGGGATATTTCTATAAGCATTTTCCTTGATTCTATATACCCGGGTCGGGAAAGCTTAAAGCCCGGTTGCAAGGATGAAATCAAGATGTATTCCCCGGGCTTCTCATCCTATGAAGTGGAATTCCGGGGGAATCAGAACTAGGAAAAAGCAGGTGTAATGAAGTTTCGACAAATTTATCTTAACGGATTCATTGAAAATCCTACCGGGCCTTTCTAGGTAATTAATTGGTTGGATGGAGTATAAAACAAGAGGCAATGAAATTGTCGACGAAATTTTCAGACCTAGATACTGAACTTTATAGGGAAGGAAGGCTGAGCTGGGCAGGAATGGATACAAACACATGTGAATCTCTGCCTCCGGACTGGATGGCCCGAGCAGGAAGGAGGGAAAGCAAGATTCGAACCCTCAAAAGCCTTTAACACAGATATTGGCCTCTATTGACTTAGAGAGACTAGAGAGATTCGGTAGGGAAGTGGAACCGGAGATAAGAATTTGCCCAGAAAGGCAGTGTTGAATTACTAAAGCCAGGACCCAAAAATCTTGATCTTCCTTTCCTTCTCCCGTATTCTGGTGATTAAAGCCAGCTAGATTTTTCAAAGAAAGGACTAGAGATGTTGAGGATCTGGCTGCTACAATGACTCTCATGTTTGAAAATGATCAGGTAGCAATCGTGGATGAGCAATTGAAACTACTCTCATGGAAGAAATTGAGTCTTGAGTGAATCAAATTGATTTGCAAAATCTTTATTTTGAATGCTACGCTTTGATCGAAGAGCAGCCTAACTTTCCTCACCCCTATACTTCCATCCTCCGGATTAAAGATTTCCGTTAAAAAAAAAACACACACGCCACCCGGAGAGCAAGATTTTAAATCTTGAAGTTTTGGAAATCACTCGAGCTATGGCGATGCTCTCGATAGAATCTTCAGGTCGACCGCCGCCATCACAGTTGATCATCTTGTCTCCTCCCCCAGAGGAGGCACAGTCGGAATAAGCTAAGCCCCGAATGTTCCAACCATTATGCGTATTTGTAAATATTAACAAAATTAAATAAAGTAAATACAAAATATAAAAAATAAAGACGAAAATTCGTCTGAGTGTGAAGAATCTGGAGAAAGCAATGTCTCTCTGATTCAAAGATCAAGTCATCTTGAGCGTTCAGTGGCAAAGGAATTTCAAGGATCCCCAGGCTCATCCGGTCAAACGGGATCTAAGCATTCCACGCTTAAGGAGTTATCGGAAGCACTTGTAATTCCTAGGTCACACCCAACCTCCCAAATTTCAAAAGCAAAAAATTGGGTAAAGTACAAAGAATGACCGAGTCATGTACTACAAGAATGTGAGAGGAGATTAGCAGGGTTACCTGACTTCGAATGTAAAGACGTTGCTACCCTCGCCTGCGTTGAGGAACCCCTCGACGAACAAGGAAGTAAAGTCGACGGGGTTTACGAGTTGTCCGATGAAGGACCTGACATGCCACAGCCTCTCAATGAATGAAAGAGGATACTCCGGCGCTTCGACGAACAAACCGAGGCAGCGGCCGAGAAAACCGAAGAAGTGAACCTCTACACAGAAGAGAATCCGAAACAAATCCTCGTAAGCGCAAGCCTCTCGACAAAAGAGAAAGAAGACATAGTCAAAATCCTCAAGGAGTTGATGTCTTCGCTTGGTCTTACAAGGACATGCCCGGCTTAGACCCTTCTTTAGTCGAACATCGCTATGTCTTTCAACCCGATGCCAAACCGGTGAAACTCAAATGGATGGAGAAGAATGTATCCAAAAGTGGCGTTACGAGTCATTGAGGAAATAGATAAGCTTCATAAGGCCAACTCCTTCTATTCATTCTTGGCCAACGACCTGTAATCATTCTATAGGTTGGGTTGGTTCTATAAGGAGGAAGTATGATCGTTCCTTTCCGAACCAAGATTCTTCCGTATCTCAACAAACCATGATAGAAGAGATTTCCCTATGACCAAAAACAGCCTGTTGTATTCAACTAAACAGCTGTTGTTATAGTCGTATGGGAAGAATAAAGAGTAGTAAAAATTTTTATTATTTAGGTAATAATTAGGATCAGAGAAAGTCTTCAAAAAGACAGTTGTTCCCGGCGTTGTTACCGGGATTGATCTGATCGTTTCTGATAAGAGGGTCACCTAAGAAGTAGATTACTGTACTGGGGACCGGTTGGGCCAGGAAGTCCAAGTCATTGGATTGGTTCGTTCTCCAGAAGACGTAATGAAACACTCGTCCCACCCACTACGTAGTGATGCCTCTACCTGATCTGAAGCTGTGGGACGAACTCAATTGAAAGACTTGTT